GTAGCTCCGCTACTAAATATAAATTTAAGTCTATGCAGTAAAGCATAGCTTTTATATAACTTTATGGCTGCTATGAAATAAAGCTAAAGCACGAATTAATAGCTTTAGCTTGCTATTTCATAAGCACAAAATAAGTATAAATTTTGATATATAAATTATAAATGTAATTTGTAAATTTAAATTTACAAATTATATAAGTATGGAAAGAAATTATTGTAGAATTTAAGCTATATATTAAAGAGAATTATTTATATAAATAGGTTGCAAGCTAAGCAATAAAGCTAAAGCTGTACCTATAAATATATTAACTCTAAGAGAAATCTAGTAATAAACGAAGTGAATTGAAATATCTTAGTAACTTTAGGAAAAGAAATCAAAAGAGATTCTATGATTAGCGTGAGCTAAAATAGACTAGCCTAAAAAGTAAAATGGTAGATAAACTGTTTAAATTAAATGGGGAACCTTCCTCAAAGGCTAAATATAATATATAAGCGATAGTGAAAAGTACCGTGAGGGAATTAAAACAAAAACAGTAATTTTATAAGCAGTTCGGAAAAATAAAAAAGTTAGAACGTACCTTTTGCATAATGGGTCACCAAGTTAACATTAGATGCGAGATTATACGTAGTTAAACCGAGCGTTAAAATAACGGAAAGTGTCTAAAGTTAGACCCGAAGCCTGGTGATTTTACTATAATCAGGATTATAAAAGTCCGAACGGAATATTGTAGCATAAATATCCGAAGAATTATGGTAGGTGTAGTGAAAGACAATACTGACCAGGATAGCTGGTTTTCTGCGAAACCTATAATAGTAGGCAATTTAAGTATAATATCTTAGCAGGTACAGAATTTAATCTCAGACAAGGCATATAAAATGTTTTATTTTGTACAAATTGGGGGATCATGAAGATTTTATCAGTGAGTATGTAGACTCGGAATGGCAAAGATATATCTTAAATCATCAGACATAGAATGATAAGGTTGTATGTCAAAAGGGAAACAGCCCAGAACAAGAGTTAAGGTTCCTAAATTATTAGTTGAGTGAAATTAAGAAGGTTTTTATTAAAGTCGACAAGGAGATAGGCTTAGAAGCAGCCATAATTTTATGACCTCGTAACAGAGCGCTTGTTAAGTTTTAAAAGCATCGAAAATTTATCGGATCTAAACAATATACCGAAACCTTGTCCATAATATTTATAATTAAAATAATAGTTATAATTAAATGGGGTAGCAGAACGTTGAGTTAAATTATGATTTTTATTTTTTAAATGAAATTATAATAATTTAACTCAAGTGATAATGGTGACATGAGTAACTAAAAGAAAATTTTCCGCCTAAAGCTTATGGATCTAATTAAGTAACGGCCTCTAAGTTTATATTATCTAAAGATTTAAACGATGAGATAATCTTTTTTACTAAGGACGACATTTAAAGTGAAAAATGTACTGGAAAAATAGTAATATATTTATTTTTAGCGCTAGCTTGCTATTTCATTAGCAAGCTCGCTTTAGCTTGCTAATTCATAAAGCAAGAAATAAATGAAAAGTAACCGTACCTAGAAACTGAAACAAGTAAGTTAGTAGAGAATACGAAGGCGTAAATGAGCTAACAATCATAAAGGAACTCGGCAAATTGACTACCGTAACTTCGGGATAAGGAGAGCTCATTATTCTTGATTAATATCAAGTAAAGAGGAAGAAGCATGAAATAGTGTTGTACGACTGTTTAATTAAAACACAGCACTTTGCTGAAAGATTAAAAATCTAAGTATAGAGTGTGATGTCTGCCCGGTGCCGGCTGGTTAACAGATATAATTAGATATACTAATATTTGATGTAGACGGAAACCCCGGTTAAAGGCGGCCTTAACGTGAGGGTCCTAAGGTAGCGAAATGCCTTGGCCGTTAAATGCGGTCTTGCATGAATGATGTAACGATACAACAGCTGTCTCTATGATTGACTCAGTGAAATTGGAATAGCTGTGCAGATACAGTTTACCTCTAGTTAGACGAGAAGACCCTATGCAGCTTTACTGTCACTAATTATAGAGTATGATAAACAATTTTCAGATTATAAGGTAATTGACAATATGACAATGAGAATCCTTTATTTTTTTTTCATATGAATGAATTGGTTTAGGATTATGAGTTGTTAGTTGGCTTTAAATAGCCAACTAACAACTTATTTTAGTAAATCAACCTAATTCAGCTTATTATTATTTCACTAATTTACTAGTGAAATGGATAAGTACCCTTTGGTAAGGAACTATCGCTAGGGGACAGTTTATGTGGGGCACAGACCCTGTAAAGAGTAAACAGGAGTGTCTAATAATTTATAATTATTTTGTTTGCGATTTAAGGTAGTTTAACTATTTTTAATCATATAAAATTATTTATATGTACATTCGTTGTATATATATTTAAAAAAAGGTAGGATTTTCACTATATAGAAATTAGAGATAATAAAAATATTAAGAATAATTCTTTAGCTTGTTATTTCATTAGTAGGCTAAAGAACATAAATCTAATGTTTTTTAACTATTATTAATAATAGTTATGTTTTAATTATCTAAAAAGCTCAACGGCTAAATCTTGCCTTACTGTTTGATTATCTACAAATCTTACAGTTGCGTAAGCAGGGCATAGGATCACAAGATGCAACAAGGAAAGATCTTGGATTATTGGAAAAGCTACGCTAGGGATGTTTGTCCTTTAATATTTTATTTTACATAGGATAATTAATAATATATTGGGTTAATTTCAAAAATTACTTAATAAGTAAATTTGAAGCGAAATTTATCTTAGCATAAATTATAAGATAAAGACGTTCAACGACTATAAGGTGAGTTATATGCAATAAACAATAATCCTTTTTTACACCCAACATTTATATTATATATATATTTAAGAAAAATAAAAAAAAACAATAATAGCTTGCTAAAGAAAGAATATAATATGAAGATGAAAATTTATAATAATAATTTAAAACGAAGTTCTAAAACAATACTTTTAAAGAAAAAAATAAATGATGTAGGAATAACAAAATATTTACCATCATATTCTAAAGAATGAAATAATACTATATATTCTTATAATAAGAATACATTAAAGAATATACCGGTTAATGATTTAAATATAAACAAAATAATAAAAGGTTATTTTAATTTATATTTTAAAGATCGCAAATATACAGGGTCTAAATTTATATTACTTAAAAGAAGACGTAATTTATTAAGAAGAATACATATAAGTAATGCAGAAATTAAACATACTAATAATAAAGCAATAATTACTTTATATACTATAAATAGAGAAAAAAATGTATTAAAAAAAAAATATTTAAAAATAAATAAAAAAATAAGTAAAGGATTAATAGCCAAACGTTATTTTTTATTGTATAAAGAAAATATTCATAAAATTTATAAAATCTTAGGGAAATATAAAGATCAATATATTTTTATTAATGATATAATAAGAAAAAAAAAATTTATAAAATATAAATTACAATACTTGAATAAATTTATAAAATTAAAAGATCTTTATTTAAAAAAAGTTTGAGGTATTATTCTTAATAAATATGCAAGAAAATATCTTAAATTCTTAAGAAAATATGATTTATTGTATTCACTTAATCAATATAAATTTAATAAATTGGTATTTTTACCTATATTAAGCAATATATTGAATAAAATTATAGGAAAAAAATTAGAATATAATATAATTAATTTAAAATCTGTTGCATATCATACAGATCTTTTTACTAATGCTTTAGCATTAAAATTAAAGAAAAGAAGAATAAATTATATAAACTCTATGTTTAGTATATTAAATAGAGCATATTTACCTAATATTAATACTATTAAAGAAAGATCTAAAATAAAAGGTGATCAAAAAATGGATAATTTTCAGGGTAAATTTAAAGATTTAAAAATAATCTCTAGCTTTAGATTGCTTAGCAAGCTAAGCAGCGAAGCACATATGAATAATAATCTATCTAAATTGTTAGATGGTGCATATCCTTCAAATATAAAAATAAATAATGCGAGCTTAGCTTTAATGAAATTAGCAGCGCCACCAGCAACTAAAGCTGTTGATGAGCATAGCTTGCTTATCCCTCGGATCAGCAAGCTAAGCGACACCAGTGCTGTAGCTTTAGCTAGCACAGCAGCCAAAGCTAGTCAATCGGATAATTTTGTAGCTGGCGGAGCGCAAGCTATTATTCACGATATAATTTATAAGTCTATTGGATATAAAAATATGGGAGGTATAAGATTAGAAGTTAAAGGTAGATTAACTAAACGTTATAGAGCGGATAGATCTATCTATTCATTAAAATGAAAAGGAGGATTAAAAAATATAGATTCTTCTTTTAGAGGTTTAAGTTCAGTTTTATTTAGAGGTAATTCTAAATCAAATGTAACTTATTCAATAGCTAAATCAAAACGTCGTATTGGAGCCTTTGCAGTAAAAGGTTGAATAGGCGGTAAATAAATATTGAAAAGTGACTACTAAAATATATATATAATAATAATGAAGACATAGTCTGAACCGTTTTGAAAAAAATGGAAATATGAGCGCTATGCATCCTTTCTGGCATGTATGTTACATAGCTTTATGAAATAACAGTAGTAAATACATAGATAGCTTTATGAAATAGTAGTAGTAGTAGTGAAACATGTATGTTACATAGCTTTATGAAATAGCAGTAGTGATAGCAAGCACAGGATCAATGCAGTCTAGGGCGTTTTTTATGATAACACATAGAACAGGCTAATTTGCGCAAGAGTGTACAAAATGAGTGCGCGGTTTGGCACCTCGATGTCGGCTTAACTTATCCTCATGGATGCAGGAACTATGTAGGGTGCGACTGTTCGTCGATTAAAAAGTTACATGAGCTGGGTTAAATACGTCGTGAGACAGTATGGTTTCTATCTTCTAGGGGGAATTAGAATATAATAAGAACTAACTTTTGTACGAAAGGAACAAGAAGAATTTAATTTGTAAAAGGGTTAAATAATAGTTACTAACCTATGGTTTACCTGTTGTCTATGTGCCCAAATATTAAATATATATGATTTTCAACAAACTAAAAAGATGAGGGAATTATATATATCTGTATTTTTATACATAGGGATGTTTCTTTCACTAAGATAAATATATAGCATAGGCACGGCAGGAAAGCTAAGTTGGTTAAGGATAAGTGCTGAAAGCATATAGGCACGAAGCTTATCTTAAGATATTTCTTAAATATACGTAAAATATTATTACGAAGAAATAATATAGGCTTTATCCGTACGAATCCGGAGATTTTAAAGAATAAAGTACTAATTTTATAAATAACTATTTATACATATATCTCAAATTAATTCGCCTGATTAGCATAAAAGTAATGCAATTGTTTTGTAATCAATAGAAGTAAGTGCGATACTTGCATTGGGCTAACTATTTTTTAAGGATTAGTAGTCAAGTGGTAAGACATAGCTCTTTCAATGCTACCATCGTAGGTTCGAATCCTATCTAGTCTAAAGCGGATTGGTGTAATAGAAACACATTTGGCTCATGCCCAGAAGTTAAAGGTGCAAGTCCTTTGTCCGCGTAGGGTTATAACTTAATAGGTAAAGTGTACTGCTCATAACAGTAATTATAAGTGTTCAAGTCACTTTAGCCCTAAATCTGAGTGCTGGAATCGGTAGACAGTGAAAACTTAAGCTTTTCTGAGTTATACTCGTGGGTGTTCAAATCACTCCTCAGATATATTAAAAGCGGTTATAGGTTAATGGTAGACTTGTCGATTTCCACTCGATTTGTGTCAGTTCAAGTCTGACTAACCGTATATATAGCTTTATTGCATAGCACAGTGCAACAAACATTAAACATAATAATTCTAATAGTAAATTCTAATAGTAAATTCTACCTTATTAAATATATGCGCAAGCTAGTAAACATTACATTATAGTTTAAAATACTAAAGATAATATTATTATAAAACAATGTTTGTGTTGTAGCATATCCATATCCTGATCGAAGGATATGGATATGGATATGGATATGCACTACTGCTGTGTAGTAGTCATACCACTAGTGGTAGTAATCATGCTAGAAATAAAGCTAAGCAGTAAATATTCATGGGTACCCGATATAGTCTGGTAAGTAGTAAACTAAGAAAGAGATAGATTTACTTCGTAGTGCTATGCAATAAAGCTAGGTGTGGGTTGCGAGCTTTAGCTGTATTGCATAACCAGCCTTCATAAAGCTAAGGTAGCTTGCTGTAACGGTTCCCACTGTATTGCATAGAAGCACCGCAGGATATGAAAATATTTACTATATAAGCACCGAACGAAGGATATGAAAATATTTACTATATAAGGACAGGTATAACAAACTCTATATAAAGGATTATATTAGCTGATATTTATATACTAGTTACTTTATAAAACAGTGAGCTTTATGGCTGCTATGAAATAAAGCTATGCCTTCCTTCATTTTATAGTACTGCATATATTAAGATGGAATTCCTTAGGATTCTATCTATCTGTGCTAATGAAATAGCAAACTATACTACACCAAGCCTCGTTCGGTGCGAAGCTAGAAGTGCTACTTAGGATTGGTAATCTTTTATAGCTTTATTGTATAGCACATACTTATATTAATAATAGCTTTATTGCATAGCACACATTTATACCCTATACCACAGTAAAATTAAAACTACTTAAGATCCTTTAGATAAATTCTCTACTTTCCTTCCTTGCAAGTCTTAGATAAAAATCTAAACCTTGCTACGGAGGGGGGGAAGAGTAATCGAGTTTATCTAATCTATGCGCAAGCTATAAAAAATCACACTTTATCTTTGACAATATTGCTTCATAGCTTTATTTCATAGTAGTGCTATGAAATAAAGCTAATAAATATTTTGTATACAGGTAGCATCATACACGGATGCTACGCTGACCAGCCATGCATATCCTACGGTGCTCTAACTTCGCACCGAAGAATATGCTACAGCTAGAGCTAACCAGTCGGCCATGCTAGGCTAGAGCTAGGTAGTATTTCATAAGCAGGGATAATTGATAACTGCTATTTTTAGCATTATAGTAGCTTATTTTACAACACTACTGCTATGTCATAAAGTTACTTCATAAAGCTGTAGCTTGCTCAGTGCATACTTACTTAACTTAACTTATTTAATTTTTACTATAAATAAAACTATAAAGAATTCAGAATAGAACTAATCGAGACCAGCAAAACTAGTCATTTAGCTAGCTTATACCTAGCTAGTATCTATCTAGCTAAACAGCATGTAGTTCGTAGTATAGATATATACTACGCAAGCGCAGTAAGCAAGAGTTAAGGTGCAAACCTTTAGAATTCAAATTAAAAACTTATTCACTACATCTTTCATACTAACAAATAATAATATAGTTGTAGTTATATCTATATTACCTATATTTTACCTATTACAAATTAGCACTTTTATAGGTAGCTTGATAGCTTTATGAAATAACACAGCTATGCAATAAAGCTAAAGCTATCAGCAATAGCTTTATTGCAGTGTTATGCAATAAAGCTACTGAATATATCTTTTGGTGCTATGAAATAAAGCTATAGAGAGGGCTAAATTAATTTTTAGACTTGCTAGAAATAGCGCTAAAGCCCTAAATTAATTTTTAGTGTTATGCAATAAAGCTACGATAGAGATAAAAAGAAGTGTTATGCAATAAATTAGACACGGTAGAGATAAAAGTGTTATGCAAAAGTTAGACGGTGTAGTGATATAAGAGATATCATTACGATTTTTAGTACGCAAGCTAGCAAGCTACCGTAGAGATATAAGAAATGTTATGCGTGCGCAAGCTATAAATTAATAAATATAAAATTTAGTTAAAAATCAGGAATAAAAGGGGTAAGCTTTTATATATTAAATATAAAGGGGGTAAGCTTTTATTTAATATAAATATTATTATATAATAATAGTATTGTAAATATACATAAAATAGATCTGTAGCTAATATATATATATATACATTGTAAAATCTGGATTAATATTGACAATTTTAAGGTTGGTTATAAAATCTAATTAAATATTAGTGTAAATGCTTTCTTACATTAAAGGGAAAACGCTCAGTGGAAAGCTGACAGGGCAATAACACCCTTATGGCACTAGTTTAATTACTAGCTTCATGCTAGTAATTAATCTAGGTATTCGAATCCTAAAATAATAGGTCAAAATTTAAAATAACCTATCATATTAACAGGTCAAAATTTAAAAAATTTCATTATATTAATATTATTAAAAATAAATTATAAGTTAAAATTGTGTGCCACTAGGTTAAAATTGTATGCCACTAGATTACTAATAGTGAGTGGCATAAACAGTGCGCATTTTGCGATTTCAGATTTAAATTTATATCCTTTTCTAGGTTTTATACTTATTTATATTGTAGTACCAATAAAATTCGAAGGGGAGTATTATATGGACATTTTGGTGAATGTTGGATTAAAAATTGGATTGTTTAAATATAAATTTACGAGCAGTAATGTATATATATTATTATATAGCTATAGATCTATATTAGGGTTTAAAGTCTCAATACTAATATTTGTGGTAGGACTTATATTAATCCCTATTTTATTTATGATAGATAACTATATTTTTATAATTCTTAGTTTATTAAGTGTAATATTTGTTAAAGCTTTTATCATGAATTTTTATACAAAACATTTTAAATTATTTGATGGTTCGTCTAAAAATATTAATTATACGGAAATTATAAAAAATATATTAAGTAATATTGAAAAAATTGTAAAATTACTACTAAAGTTATGGATGATTTCTGTTGTAATAATTATTACTCTTAGGTATTCTATAGCCGCTATGATATTAAATGAAGGGGATATTAATATTGTATCAATTATACTAATAGTTAGCCTTCCTCTTCCAATATTTTTGTATTTGTTGAATTTTATTATAAAATTTATAAAGAAAGAGAAAATAAATGCGTCAGATTATTATTTATATAATGATTTTGTAATAGAAAGAGTAAATTTATATAGAATAATATATTTAGTCTCTATACATTATATGATTAGATACTATTATCATACTTATTGTATAATTATAATCACAGTGCTTATTATTGCTATACTAATAGCTTGCGCACTAATAATTTACAAATTAAACAGTCAACCTGGCAACAACAAGGTATGTAAAGCAGTCCTTGAATCTAGGTTGGATGTAGCAATGTCTACTGTCTTATCTTTTATCTCAATAAGTCCTCTTTTACAGGAAGCATGTAATAAAGGATTTATGGAATATTATACTAATACAGGTACTGCTAAGTATACCGGTTGAAAAAAAATATTATGATCTAACCCGGGTATACAGTTGAGAGGATCAACTATTAATTTTATAGAAAACAGAAAACTTGACAATTTACTTGTAGATAATCCACATCGGGGAGATTTACTTAGGGATTATAGAGCAAGAGTGGAAAAATCTCCTATTCTTAATATGGCGTATAGACTTAAAAATAATGATGCTACTTTAAACTCGCCTAATAAATGATCAATAAGACCGGTAACTTTATTTAGTAATGAAAGATATTACGGTTCAGTTTCTCTTGTTATAAAAGAAAAAAAATTCGGAAGATTTTTAGTTGTTATTATAATTAGACATGACTCTGAGGGTTGTGTATTTGTACCTACATATTTTTTACCGGATAAAAGCCCGGATAGTAGAATGAAAGTAATAGATACGGTTAATCTATTAGAATATAAGTATAATATAGCTATACCTAGAGAACCTAATAGACATAACGGTTTAATAATTTTTACTCAAGCTGAATCCATAAATGATCAGGGTTTATTTAAAGTATGAAGACCTTCAATTAATTTTACTGAACCAAAAAAAAAAATAAGAGTACAAGATTATTTTCTAATTGATGAAGAGAATATAAATAGACCTCAAGACTTTTCTACTTGTCTAGATACTATTAAGGATCTAAAAGTAAGTGCTCTAGAGCACACTAGGGATTATTCAAAGTTTATTTCACCCCAAAAACAGCTTACAAAGGTAGGTGCAAGAGGAATGGCTCATAGTGAATTTAAAGCTGATAAAAAGTTTAAAGAGCTGGTGCAATTTTATATAAGTAAAGGTAGCAATGATTCTTCTCAGTATGATCTTATGTCTGAAGGGTTCTATGAGGATTATCCAGATAATTATAAGGATGCTTTAAGAATAGTTAAAGCTAATGTAGAAGCTACTAAATTAGAAGAATCATACAGAAATACTAATTTTAACGATCTTTTAGATAATGTAATAAGCGAATTTGCTAGATTTCAATCGAATAATCAATACATTGACCATAAGTACTATTACTTCCAAACTCGTCGTGATTATTCTATGAGACATACATTATTTCCAAGTAAAACTAAATATTTAGTTTATTTTAATTTATATAAAACTGGAATTTTAGAAGGTTTTAAAGATAAGAATCAAACATTAGGTGACTTAGATTCTGATTTTATATTACCATTAAAAGATTCTAGAACTGAGTTAGTAAAATGTATGTCTACTAAATTCAGTGACCCTATGTATGAGCCAATCCCAAAATTTTATGGTGTTTCTATTAACAGACTTACATATGAATTTTATGAAATTATACCTAGTAGTGATATATGGGGAGTATTCTTAGATGAGGACTTTACGGATGACGAAAAGGATATTATACCTAATTGTGAAGTTTATAGTATTATAGACCTTTCAAATAATAGTACAAAATCCCGAGTTGTTTTAGATTCAGGGAATCATTATCTTACTATACCTAAACATGATTATAATTTATTTAACTATCAAGATGAATATAGCATTAGAAAATTTATGGATTTTATCCATGAGAATAGAGATGGGTCTTTGACCTATCAATCAGATGAAAAAAATTTAGATGTGGCGGGTAGAAAATCTATAAACTGGGCTCGTTCTATTAAATCCAAAAACAAAAGTGTAAATAAAGAAGTAGGTTTTGGTCAAGATGCAGTAGATTATAAGAATAAAGAGCGTAAGGGAATTCATTATACTCTAGAGGCATTAGAAAGACCCGAAAAACAAGCTAAGGCTACAGCAGCCTATCTTAAAAATAAGGAAAGACGAGCTGAAAGAATCGCTCATATTCAGAAAAATGGTAAGGATATAGATAATGCCGGGGAACTTCTGAGAAAAGATAAGGAAGATTTAGAAAAAGGTAAGGAAGTTATAGATAAGGATAAGGGTAAAGGTAAATCTATAGAAGGTGAATCTATAGAACAAGATGAGTCTATAGGACAAGATGATCCTATAGAACAAAATCAAGAGGTAGGACAACCCGAGTCTTTAGAGCTAGGTGGGTCTAGTCAATTTGCAGAGCAATATCCGTCTTTAGAAGTAGGTGGGTATATGGTGCCTAGTCAATTTGCAGGGCAATATTCACACATGGGTCCTAGTCAAAATTTAGGTCAATATTCTCATATGGGTCCTAATCAAAATTTAGGGCAATATCAGTCTTTAGGTGTAGGTAGATTTATGACATCTAGTCAAAATTTAGGGCAATATTCACACATGGGCCCTAGTCAAAATTTTGTAGCGGTTCCCACGCATCAACACCTAAATATGGCACCTAATCAGTATACAGGACAACATCCAAATGTGAACTCTAGTCAGCCTACAGGACAATATTCAGATGTGTACCCTAATCAGTATAGTGTGCAATACCAGGATACGGGGGCTAATCCGTCTACAGGGCAATATCTGGATATGGGGGCTAATCCGTATCCTGCCCCATGTCCAGATATGGGGGTTAATCCATATCCTGCCTCATATCTAACCGGATCTGATGGATTAGTAGGAAATGCAGGTCTTGTAATAGATTCCTCTATGTCGGAATCTAACGAATTAGTAAGAAATGATCCTATAGTTATAGAAGATTCTCTTTTTGTAGAAGATTCCCCTATGGCCGAGTCTAGTTACCCAACCGAACCTGGGGAATCTTCAGAGACGGGAGAGGCTACGGGTCAAATCCAAGAAGGGGAATCTACATCAAAAAAGGGAAAAGCTATACGCAAAAACACTAGATTAGGAACATCTTGAAGATCCAAAGAGGGTCTAACTAAATCAGAATATCTAGATATGTATTATGGAAATATGTATGCAAGAGAATATATATATTTAGGTGGTGAAAGAGCCCTTAGTGAGGATGATGCAGTAAACGAATCCAGCGGTAAACAAGTATCTAGGGATAAAGCTGTAGCCGAACCTAAAGGTAAAAAAGTAGCTAATGGTAAAAAAGTATCTAAAGATAAAACAGTAGGGAAATCTAAAGGTAAAAAAGGTTCTAGATTCGATAAAGGTAAACAGGTATCTAAAGGTAAAGGAGTAGCCTTTAATTCGGAGATAGAAAAGTTTTTGATTCCAGCTAAAGAATCTAATGGATATCAGTATAGCGCTGAGGATTTTCATGCTTCACCGGACGATGGGTTTAGTTATACAAATTGAGGTCCTTCTAGTTATACAAATGGGGGTCCTTCTAGTTATAATAATGGGGGTCCTTCTAGTGAATATGTATCTTCAAAGTTTAGATATGAAGATGGATATAGAGCTACAGGGTTTATTTCACCTCGTGATAATTCTAATGATAATAATGAATATCTCCCTATGGGAGAGAACAATGGAGGGTATTCCCCTGATAGCTTTAGTGAGGATATTTCTAAAGATGATAGCCAGAAATATCCACTACATAAAACTTCTACTAAGACAGGTTCTTTAGACCCAATCCATACAGGTTTCTCTCTATATTCACCAATGGTTATACACATATCTTCCGATGATAGCTCTAGTGAGGGTATTTTAGATGACGATAGTCATAACTGCCCAGGATATAATACATCTTCGGCTGCGCAAGCTTGCGCAGCTGAAGCTAGAGCTACTGGTAATAATATGGATGTATCGTCAAAAGATACAGATCTAAATATTACATATACACATAGAAATCTAGAAGGTAATAATACAGATATATCCGAAGACAATGCTGGTATTTATAATACGGGTACTCCTATAGAGGATAACGATGTTAGTTTGGATAGAGCTCATTTAGATTTACCCGATAATGATGATTATGAAATGGAAGATTCTAGTATTGATAATACAGCAAGTAACCCTCAAGACATGGTTCCAGAATGGGAGGATATACCAACATATGATGTACCAGAGTGCCCTATGGCAAGCTGAGATTTCAATAGTTATCCACATGAGCTTGATAAATTTGGATATAGAGAAGGTCTAGATTGAAGGCGAACTGTTGAGGATGCAATTGCTAGAATGCAAGAAGAAGGCCGAAATGAGAAACCAGATTCTCATATGGCTGTTGATACTTCAGTCGACAGCCCTGTAGTAGCAAACATGAACGTAGAAGCTGAGGAATCTGTAGAATTTAACACGACGGCAGAGGCCGAATTAGGGGTTGCGCAAGCTACTCCTACAACTGTAGCATATCATTCGGATCAGCAAGAAACAGGAGAAGTAGAGGAATCACACTCCATCCCTGAAGTTAGAGAAATAGAGGAAACTAACAGTTCATATCCATATTCTGATTCATATATTGATTCGAATAATCAGAATCAGGATGCGCAAGCTATGGATGCGCAAGCTATGGATCAGCAAACTACTGTAGAAATTACAGGAACTGAATCTCAGACTACTATACCAGGAGATCTTGCGGCTTCGGAAGATCTCCCGAAAGAAAGTGTCGCAGATATGAACTCAGGAGAGGATAATATGAACTCTGCGCCAGCTATAGAAGAAAACCAAAGAATAAGTGTTAATTCATCCGTCTATCCAAGTTTGCACGGCAGAGAAAGCGAAGCACTATTTTTGCATATTGATGAGGAATATGTGCAACCAGACCCCGATTCATTCTTAGATTTTGACCCGTGTGGGGTTGATGTTGATTTTTATGGTTATGAATATCATGAAAATGTAAGACAACAACGCCGTGAGGCTGAAGGAGTTGGGTCCGCAAACTATGAAGCTGAAAATGATACAGATGATGTAGTGGACTTAGATGAAATCATAGCAGCAGAGTATAGAGAGCGTTTTAATAATACTCCTACTTCAGTTAGGCGAGATATTTCTGAAGAGGGTGTAGTTAATTCTCCTGCTGCGGATAATCAAGATATTTCTGAAGAAGATGTAGTTAATTCTTCTGCTCCAGATAATCAAGATATTTCTGGAGGGGATGCAATTAATTCTCCTACTACAGTTAATCAGGATATTTCTGAAGATATAGATAAGGATGTACCTAATTCACCTAGTGTACTAAGTCAAGATATTTCTGGGGAGGAAGATATAGATATCGTGATGCCTATGCCTCGTCCTAATTCTGAAGGAGAAATAGTATTTGACTGTATAATAGCAAGAAGTGAACATCCTGAAGGTAATGAAATGTCAGAATTAGTTGCTTCAGGGTTTAGGGAATCATATTTATAAGCTGTAGGCTGCCACATATAATAGCCACAGGGGGTTTTTAGCTAAAAACAAGTTAATGTTAACAATATTTATAGAGAAAACAAAAGAATAAAGTTTTCTTAACTTAATTAAATTTAATTAAGGTAAGGGGATATAATTTATTTGGTAGAATGCCGACGTTGCATGTTGGATGGCTCGGTTCGAATCCGAGTGTCTCCACATAAGCTCGTGAAGCTCAATTGGTAGAGCAGAACCTTGAAGTTGTTTATTTAAACTTTGCTATTTAGAGAATTGGATGTCTAGCTTGGCCAGATAAATATAAATTGATAATAGCTACAATGTAACATAAAGATATCCTTTCCTGCCTTCTTAAAGAATCTGTATCGCACGAGAAGTAAAAGCCGTGTAGGCTTCCTCAGTATTTACAATAAAACCACTAGGAAAAAGAAGGTATAGCTTTATTGCATAGCACTTATTTTATATTTCCATATCCATATCCCAAGGATACGGATATGGATATGGATACGCAAGCTAGTAATAAAACCTATTCTAACGCAGAAAGGGTTAAGTTTATTCTTTATAAAGATAACAATAAAAAACGGGTATATGTCTAGCTTTATTGCATAGCACTGCTATGCAATAAAGCTATAAAAGTTACGTTTGTTCAGCTAAATCGATTAGAGGTAGATTTAGCATTTATTATTCTACAAATTCTATTGAGCGTAAACTAGCTGAAAGATCTAGTGCTATTATAAGTGCCATATTAAAATATGGCTATTAAAATTTTAGTATAGATATCCTAGAGTATTGTTATATAAATACCTTAATAGAAAGAGAGCAATATTATATAGATTTATTAAACCCTGAGTACTATCCATATCCATATTCTGACTCGAAGAATATGAATGCGCAAGCTATGGTTGCGCAAGCTATGGATCAGCAAGCTCTTATTAAAAATAGCTTATTCTCGTGAAGGTGCTAAACACACTGAAATAGCAAAATCACGAATTGGTAGCTTTATTGCATAGCACAAAATCTCTGGGTACTTCGTGGTAAACACACAGAAGAAGCTAAATTAAAAATGAGGGAAATAGCTATATTACGAAAAGGTGTAGAAACTTCTATGGTAAAAAGCATTCTTCTGAAAGTTTATTAAAAATGTCAATAAATAATAGCTTTATTGCATAACCCTACTCAAGTTAAAGACACAGTAGTGAATAAGGAGATAGTATATTTAGTATCCATATCCATATTCTGATTCGAAGAATATGGATAGGCAAGCTGTGGATCAGTAAGCCACTAATAAAAAGCACATGTAACTCAATCGGTAGAGTGAAATATTGAAGCTATTTTTGTTGTAAGTTCAAGTCTTGCCATGTGCATATAAAATAATTAAATAAAGGAGTAGCATCCTTAGTAGGGGCACTAAATAAATTTATTGCCCATAACCAAGAGATTTTAAATTGTAAGTTCAAATCTTACCTAGCTTGCGCAGAGCATGTATTAAATAATTAAGACATTTATAAAAGTAAGCCTCAGTAGTTTAAATGGTTAAAACACTAATTTCATACGTTAGTAATGAGAATTCGATTTTCTCCTAAGGCTAGGCCATAATTATGGCCTACAATCTAAAAGTCGGGCGTATATTCTTCCTGTCTGGCCGGCATGCATGCATGCAACGCTATAAAAAAATACTATTTTAGTGGGCTAGCTTTATTTCATAGCAGTAAAAGAAAATGATTTTAATTTTTTAAAATCTACCTTATTTATCGTAAATATAATATTTATTGTGTGCATCTTGATACTTTAATCAGGATAAGAATAATCGATTGAAGGTCTTCAAACTTTTAAAAGAGTACTATTTGGTATAGTCTCTGCTTGGATTAAAATAATACAACCTTTTTTATTTTATCTCAGATAGATATATTATGTTTTTCGGCTAGTAGCGGAGCTACTGCTATGTAATAAAGCTATACTTAAAGATATTCAAGTGTGTATATAGAATAAATATATTGATACTAATAGGGAAATAATACCAACTGTATTAGATTTATCTCTAGTTCATGTTATGAAATAAAGCTAGAATTTGATTTATTATTTAGGGCTGCTATTTCATATTTCATACAGTTGTATGAAATATGAAATAGGAAATATGAAATATGAAAAATGAAATATGAAATAGCTATCTATTCGTGATTATCTTATTCGTATGACAATATTAAATGACCAAATGAGTACTATTATTCGTTCAGATAACCATGGAATTATAAGATCTAATTCTTACTCTAAGTTAAATTTCTTTAATTACAGTACATTATATGAATCTAGGGCTAAATTGGTGGATGATACAATAAAATTGAAGAAGAAGTCCTTAAATCCTTTATTCCAAAAAGATAATATTAATGGTATTTCCTTAGCTTGCTATTTCATAAGCAAGCTACTAACTTAAATTTTGAGTTCTTTAATGTTGTATTTAATTAATGCGCCGGGGATAGACATGTTAATATTACAGATTACGAATTATATAGTATAATAGATCCAAATAATAGATATCCTGCGGTGTTGATATGAATATGAAAAGTCTTAGCTTATCTTTACATTAGTGATGAGGTATTTAATATCCTGCGGAGCATAATTACATAACAACGATAAGTTACAGCAAACTATAAACGAATAAATAAAAATAAGGAGCTTTATTGCATAGCCTTCATTTAATGGAAGGGACTTTAGTATAACGGTGAATGCATATGACTTTTAATCATTAAAATGTAGGTTCGAATCCTGCAAGTCCTAAATTGCAGTTTTTATAACACATTATATCTTTAGTGTATATACAAAGTATAAATGTAATAATTTAATAGCTTTATCGCATAGCACAAACAGGTATGTTGGAATGGCAGACAAAGTCGTTTTAGGTACGGCGGATAGAAATATCATACACGTTCAAGTCGTGTTACCTGTATATTAATCTATAACAATTATTGGTTTTTATAATAAATAAATATGAATGCGCAAGCTATAAATAGCGGGCTTTAGATTTATTTCATAGAAGGCTATATATTATTTTGAGTAGCTTTAGCTTTATGAAGGCTATGCAATAAAGCTCTATTTCTATGAAATAAAGCACTCCTTATTTTAATAGGGAGGTCCTTTATGAAAAAATAGATAGCTATTTCATATTTCATACAGCTATATGAAATATGAAATATGAAATATGAAATATGAAATATGAAATATGAAATAGCAAGCGCGAATAATAAAATTTAATAGCTTTAGCTGTAAATAGTAAGCATTAATATCCTGTTGATTAATGGGTAGATCATAAATTTTTGGTATTTACAGTCGGTGTTCGAATCACCGCAGGATAAAAAAGTATAAGGTAGATGTAGTTCAATGGTAGAACGATTAATTGTGGTTTAATAGGCTCTAGGTTCGATTCCTAGTATTTACCCTTTAAAGAAATAGCTAGCTGGCGTCTTCATAAAGCTATTTCTTTAAATAGTTTTTATATATAAAATATGGATAGAAAATAAACTTCAGAGTAGCTTTATTGTATAGCACAAATGTAGCTTTATTACATAGCACTACGAAGTAATACTATGTAATAAAGTTATCGTTGGTGGTAGCTTTATTAAATAGCAGAGAATTCATAGTTTTATTTAATAGTACTATAGCTAGATGGATAAAGACCTATAATGCCGAACGTGCATTGTTCCGTACGTACAAATGTTCGAGCTTATATACCTTTTAAAAAATTTCATATGATTATTTTATCCATAATACTAGTTTTACTATCAAACGCCGTCAATATAAGACGAGATTTATCAATTCTATTTAATAGAATAGCGATTTTAATATTAATTTATTGTATTTTACATGATCTATCTACCTTAACTGTTATAACTAAAGGTATAGGTTTACATGGTGGTTTACTAGTCATGACAAATATTACACAAATATTTCATATTTTTATCTACTTAGTTAGTATATTAATATTACAATTAACTAGTTTTTATCCTAGAAAGGTGTGAGTACCAGAATATTCTTCTTTAAAAGATTTATTGTTATATAAATTTGTTTATTACAATACAAAAATAATAAATAAAATGGGAGAACATTTTAAAATTATTGAATATCCTTTAATTATATTATTTGTGATTACAGGTGCTATATTGTTAATGTCTACTAATGATTTAGTATCTATTTTCCTTTCTATTGAATTACAAAGTTATGGGCTTTATATATTAAGTACTATATATAGAAATTCAGAGTTATCTACCACAGGTGGTTTAATATACTTTTTATTGGGAGGATTAAGTTCAAGTTTTATTGTGCGCCTTTGCGCTATTTGTTATTATGGATCAGGAAGATCTAGATATTATCCATATATATCTCCAGCGACAGAGTTAGGTCGAGGGGAAAGCCCGAAGCTGAACTTAGCATCTCTGTTTAAAGGTGGGACAGGGGGAAACCAGAGTACCCTAATAGCCCATCGAGCTGAGTTTCCTACGAATAAAGCTATACTGCTTCAACCCAATCTACCAGGGGCCTCGACTTGAGGGCTATGTCATTTCTGGGATAGGACATATGCATTGAGTCAGATTTTGGAATGAAGAATCTGACTATGGATCAATTGCAACCGGGTTGTAATATACAATCGAAACGTAGAGAGTTGGGGTTCTAAGGGGAACGAAAAAGTAACAAATGGAACTAAGGGATTGCCTAAAGCCTTAAAGGGCCATGGTAACAGAGGGATCGTAGTACCCGTAAGTAATAACTTAGGGAACTGACTTAACGGTCAATTTCAAAGGGAAAGGATCCCAGAGACCGGTGTCTGCAATTACTCCACATCCGCTGGAAGTTCCAGTACAGTCTCAACTGACGGATTAGGAAAGATTCAGAAAATTTATAAACTTTGTGATGAAAACAACAAGTTCATAGTAAATGATAGATTATACAGATTATTGTTTGAAAAAAACCTGTACTACACAGCGCACGAAAAATTGAAAAGTAAGCCTGGTAACATGACTCCGGGGGTCACTCCCACGACTCTCGATGGAATGTCTGAGGAAGTTATAGACGAAATCATCCTCAGTCTTAAAATGGGCACCTTCAAATTCTCACCCGGAAGAAGAGTGTACATTCCTAAAACTAATGGGGGCGAACGCCCGTTGACTATTGCCCCACCGAGAGACAAACTGGTACAAGAATGTATTAGAATGATATTGGAGGCTATTTATGAACCCAGCTTTAAAGAGTGCAGCCATGGTTTCAGACCGAACAGAAGTTGTCACTCGGCCTTACGGGAAATAAAACAAAAATTCGTAATGGCTAAATGATTAATCGAGGGTGACATCTCTAAATGTTTTGATTCTATAGATCATGGGAAACTTATGTTGATCTTAAATGAACGTATTAAAGATCAAAGGTTCCTCGAACTAATAAGGAAAGCATTAAAAGCAGGGTATATGGAAGGAAGAACTTATTCTCACTCTATTGCAGGAACCCCACAGGGATCTATTATTAGTCCGATACTTGCTAATATATATTTAGATAAACTGGATTCATTTGTTATGACAATAAAAAGTGAATTTGACATGGGTACTAAGGCAACTATTAACCCGGTGTACAAAAGTCTACTAAATCGTAAAGATCGGGCTAAAACATTAGAGGAAAAATTGGAGATTCATAAAGAAATCTTAAAGACTCCATCTAAATTAAACATCGACCCTAACTTCAAAAAGTTAGAGTATGTAAGATACGCCGATGATTGAATCATTGGTATAAGGGGGTCTAGAGAAGAATGTGCATCAATAATGAATAAAGTAAGAAAGTTTCTAAAGGAAGAATTAGGATTGGAGTTATCGGAAGAGAAAACGAATATCACTAACGTCAATCTAGAGCAAGCGGAATTCCTATCTGTTAAGATAAAACGTAGTGGACACACAACATTTTCGCATAAGAAAAATGTCCTTACGAGAAATGTGAAGAACATTCGTCTTACAGCATCAATAGAAAAGGTTACAAAGAAATTAGCGGATAGTGGGTTTCTGAAAGAAAATGAACCTTCACCAAAATTCTTGTGAATGCAAGAATCGAAGGATTCTATTATACTGTTATATAATTCTGTATACCGGGGAATCATACAATACTATCGCTTTGTTGATAATTTCAACGATTTATCTTCTAAGGTTCACTATATTCTTAAAAGTTCCTGTGTTAAACTTTTGGCTGCCAAGTACAGTGCCAAAACGTCAAGTAAAATTTACTCCACTTTTGGAAAAAATTTGAAAGGCAAAGATAAACACAGTTTCATTAAACTAATTCTCGGTATTAACACGGGAGCATTTAACGTAAAAAGGGACGATGTACTACTAAGAAGTTGAGCCAAAGGGATATCGACTGCGTCATTAGAAAAATTATCGTGCTCTATATGTGACTCAGACTACAGAGTGGAGATGCACCATGTGCGGATGATGAAAGATCTAAATCCTAAAGCAAACGCCATTGATAAGATTATGGCTAAACGTAATCGAAAGCAGATACCTTTATGTAGATAGTGTCATATGGAACATCACACACAAAGTACAAAAATTTAATACCGTGTCTTGGAGAGCCGTATGATGGGAAACTATCACGTACGGTTCGGGAAAGGGGGAGTAATCTGGTAACAGGGTTATTTCTCTAGTTCATCTATTAGGAACTAGTTTATTATATGCTAATTCAGGTACTACTAATTTAGATGGTTTATATATCATAACTAGTATAAGTGATGTTTCTACAAATTTATGATATACACCTTATTATATTAATCTTTCTTTAGTTATATTTACAATAGGATTCTTATTTAAAGTAAGTGCAGCACCATTTCATTTTTGATCACCTGACGTATATGACGCTATACCTACAATAGTAACTACATTTGTAGCTATAATTGCCAAAATTTCTATATTTATATTATTATTACAATTAGTGTATTATACTAACAGCAGTTTTTCAGAAATGAGTTGAACATTTATTTTATTAATAAGTTCATTATTCTCACTAGTAATAGGAACTGTAGTAGGTTTAACTCAATTTAGAATTAAAAGATTATTTGCTTACAGTACTATATCTCACGTTGGATTTATACTTCTAGCATTAGGTATATCTAGTGTTGAATCTACTCAAGCGTTTATATTCTACCTAACACAATATTCAATAAGTAATTTAAATGCATTTGTTATATTAATAGCTATAGGATTTTCATTATATTGTTATATAAGTGAAAACAAAGAACATGAAGAATTAATGGACAAAAATAATTCTCCTATTCAGTTAGTAACTCAATTAAAAGGTTATTTTTATATAAATCCTTTATTAGCTATAAGTTTAGCTATTACTATCTTTTCATTCGCAGGGGTTCCTCCTTTAATTGGATTCTTTGGAAAACAGATGGTGTTAAGTGCAGCCTTGGATAAAGGTCTTATCTTCTTATCTTTAATTGCGATATTAACCAGTGTTATAGGGGGAGTATATTATTTAGGTATAATAAAAGAAATGTTCTTTAGTTTACCTGAATATAAAATAAATCCGTTATTAGAAAATCTAGAATTGAAAGGAAATGTTTTAGATAATAATAAAAAAATCATTAAAAAATTAAATTTTAATTATAAAAATATAGCTATATCAAGTCCTATTTCTCTTGTAATTTCAGTAATTACACTTGTTATCTTATTATTTTTATTTATGAACAAAGAATGACTAAGCATGGGTACCATATTGGTACAAATTTTATTTAACAATTAAATGAGTAGTGTAACTTTTCTTTTTGTTTTTGTAACTATTTTAACAATAGTTTTTTTACTTCTTAATTTCATACTTGCTCCTCATAATCCGTACCAAGAAAAATATAGTATTTTCGAGTGTGGTTTTCATAGTTTCCTGGGTCAAAATAGAACTCAATTTGGAGTAAAATTTTTCATATTTGCATTAGTTTACTTATTATTAGATTTAGAGATATTAGTGATATACCCATACGGTATTAGCATATACGAAAATGGAATTTATGGATTAATAGTGGTGCTTCTATTTATAGGTATAATCACAGCAGGATTCGTATTTGAATTAGGAAAAAATGCATTGAAAATAGATAGTAGACAATCAAATAATTATTTTTATAAATCAAAAAAATTTATCAATATGTTTATTGAACATAAATAGTAAGTATGTGTAGGTGTGCTGATTTTGTTAGTCATACTTACTGTGTGTAGCTTTATTATATAGCGCTTTATGAAATAGCGCTTTATGAAATAGCATACATACTTCGTACTTCGTACTTCGTACTTCGTAGCAATAGCAAGTTATCACTACTTCGTAGTGCTATGTAATAAAGCTAGAAATAGATTAAGCTTGCTATGAAATAAAGCTATAGCATATAAATGTTTATTTTGTGAAATTTTAATTTCTAACCAAGTTTTTATACTTGTACCCTGTACTACTTCGTAGTAGTACTATTTCGTAGTACTACTCCGTAGTCATTTTACTACTGCTATGCAATAAAGCTATGTAGGACAAGCACAGTACAGTACCAAAACAATAAATACCCTTTGCTAAATGATCCTTTGTTAATTTATAAACCGTTTATATACTTAGTAAATGTTAGAATCTTCAAAACTAATCGGAGCAGGTTTGGCGACTATAGGTCTAGCGGGTGCTGGAGTAGGAATAGGTATAGTGTTTGGATGTTTAATTGTAGGAGTAGCTAGAAATCCTTCATTAAAAAATCAATTATTCTCATACTCTATATTAGGTTTTGCTTTTTCTGAAGCTACAGCTTTATTTGCCTTAATGATGGCACTATTATTATTATACGTGGTATAATGTTTATATACAGATTCCTTAAATATATGGATGCTATGCAATAAAGCTAGAAATAAAGCTAAAGCTACAAATTTAACTGGCGGCAATTCTATTATACAGGCTTGTTTTATAGTAAAAATATAACGCATACCTAGATAATTAGAAATTTTATTTTAAACATTTATATTTTATGAAAAATTTATTTAATATATTTATTAATTTTGATGCACCTATGCCTTGAGGTATATATTTCCAAGATAGTGCTACTCCACAAATGGAAGGATTAGTGGAACTTCATGATAATATTATGTACTATTTAGTATTAATTTTATTTAGTGTAGGATGAATATTATTTTCTATAATAAAAAATTTTGCATCAAATAAAACACAAATATCACATAAATACCTAAATCACGGTACTTTAATTGAATTAATATGAACTATAACTCCTGCGGTTATATTAATATTAATAGCATTTCCTTCTTTTAAATTATTATATTTAATGGATGAAGTAAACGATCCTTCTATGACTATTTTAGCTGAAGGTCATCAATGATATTGAAGTTACCAGTATCCTGATTTCATAGATTCAAATGATGAATTTATAGAATTTGATTCTTATATTGTTCCAGATTCTGATTTAGAAGATGGTGGATTAAGAATGTTAGAAGTTGATAATAGAGTAATAGTTCCTGAATTAACACATATAAGATTTGTAATAACATCTGGTGATGTTATTCATTCTTTTGCTTGTCCTTCTTTAGGAATAAAATGTGATGCTTATCCAGGTAGACTAAACCAAGTTTCAGTTTTCATAAATAGAGAGGGAGTATTCTATGGACAATGTTCAGAAATATGTGGAATTCTTCATAGTTCAATGCCTATAGTGATAGAATCTGTAAATATAGATAAATTTGTTCATTGACTGTATGCAGTATAATATAAAAATTATTAGCTTGCTATTTCATAAGCAAGCTATACATTGTTTTAGTGTCTTATTTTTAATAAAAGGGATATTAGTTTAAAGGTAAAACTTGATGTTACGGCCATCACAATTGTAGTTCAAATCTACAATATCTCTAGTATAGTTACTGGTAATTTGTTTTATTAACAGTTGGCTATATTGTGCAACTAAAGCTACGCATAATTTGTTAAATTATATACATAAACATTATATATAATGTTTACGGTTGCCGAACAATTAGTAGTTTTAGATAAAATATGAATTTAACTTTAGTACTTTTTTTAATAGGAATCTTAGGATTTGTATTTAATAGAAAAAATATAATATTAATGCTTATTTCTATAGAAATAATGCTATTATCTATCACATTCTTAATATTGGTAAGTTCTGTTAATATCGATGATATTATAGGACAAACATACGCTATATACATTATAGTAGTTGCAGGAGCAGAATCTGCTATTGGTTTAGCTATTTTAGTAGCTTTTTATAGACTAAGAGGAAGTATTGCAATAGAATATAAATAATGTATTTAAGTATAATTATATTACCTTTATTGAGTTCAATAGTTTCCGGTTTTTTTGGTAGAAAAGTTGGTGTAACAGGTAGCCGTATTTTAGGTTGTTTAAGTATAATGACAACTACACTATTGGCTATCACTAGCTTCTTTGAAGTAGGATTTAATAATAATCCTGTTTCAATAAATTTATTTAAATGATTAGATAATGAATCATTTAATATGGTATGAAACTTCCAATTTGATAGTTTAACAGTATCAATGTTAATACCTGTATTAATAATTAGTTCTTTAGTTCATTTTTATTCAATTGGATATATGAGCCATGATCCTCGAGGTTACGTAAGGGGAAAACGTAATTGTGGGGATAAACTGCCAAACTCCGGGGAACTCCTAAAGCTTAAGGTACCAAGCTATAGTTGAAAAACTATAAGTGGCTGAAGTAATTACTCAGGTATGGTAACAAGCCTTAAGATTTGTGAAAACAAAATGGACAATCGCGGATCTAAGTCAACAGTATATAAAAATACTGTTGTAAAAGAGCAACGAGTAGACGGTAGTTGATCTATTAATAAAAATTTAATAGGTTTAAGGTGTACTCTTACAGGTTTCGAAAGAAATAGAGGTATAAATCTAGGTTTCAACTTGCAACCAAGTTGAAACTTCTGTGTCAAAGTCCCATCTAAGCAATTCGATATAAGAAAATTCTCTACCTATAATTCTACAGGGTTAATTCATCCTTGAGTGTGATCTGGTTTAATAGACGGTGAGGGTTCATTTGGTATAATAGTAGACAGAAATAAAACCCGTAAATTGGGTTGACGTAGTCAATTAAAATTTCAAATAGGTCTACACACAAAAGATCTTAATGTATTACAATTATTACAACAATATTTAGGTGGTATAGGTTCTATCCATTTAGCTCGAAACCGGGAAATAGTTAATTATTCAATTGATTCAATTGAAGGTTTAAATAAACTTATGGACCATTTCGAAAAATATCCGTTATTAACCCAAAAAGCTGCGGATTTGTTATTATTTAAACAAGCAATAAAACTTGTTAATGATAAAGCTCATCTTACTGTAGAAGGTTTAAATCAAATAATAAACATAAAAGCATCAATGAACTTAGGTTTATCGGATATGTTAAAATTAGAATTCCCTGAGTATACTTCGGTTGAAAGACCTGTAATAAATAATGATAATATCTTATTGGACCCTAATTGAATTTCAGGATTTGTCAGCGCTGAGGGAAATTTTGATGTTCGTATGCCCTCAACTAATAGTAAATTAGGTACTAGAGTACAATTAAGATTTAGAATATCTCAACATAGTAGAGATAACCGGTTATTGGAAAAAATAGCTGAATATTTTGGATCAGGAAAGGTTTACAAATACAGCGGAAAGTCTGCAGTTAGTTACTCTACAGTTGACTTTACGAATATTACCAATGTAATAATTCCTTTTTTCAACAATAACTCAATTATAGGTATAAAATTATACGATTATCTTGATTGATGTAAAATTCATAGTTTGATGATTAATCGTTCTCATCTTACAGCTGAAGGTATAATTTCAATTCGAGAGATAAAATCCTGTATGAATACAGGTAGAGAATTTTAAAATAAATAACCTTTGTTAAATCCAATAAATCAATTGTATGATAAATTTGACTGAATTGCACAATCAAAGATTCTTTAGTTATTTAAGTTTATTCACTTTTATGATGATAATACTAGTAACAGGTAATAATTATTTATTAATGTTCGTAGGATGAGAAGGTGTGGGTGTTTGTTCATATTTATTAGTAAGTTTCTGATTCACTAGAATAGCTGCTAATCAAAGCTCTCTTTCAGCCTTTCTAACTAATAGAGTAGGGGATGCTTTCTTAATGATAGGTATGTTTATCATACTATGATCTTTAGGTAATTTAGATTATAGCACAGTGTTTTCATTAGCTCCTTATATTAATGAAAATATTATTACAATTATAGGTATATGTCTATTGATAGGTGCTATGGCGAAAAGTTCTCAAGTAGGTCTTCATATTTGATTACCTATGGCCATGGAGGGTCCTACACCAGTATCTGCTTTAATACACGCGGCTACAATGGTTACAGCCGGAGTGTATTTATTAATACGTTCATCTCCTTTAATTGAATACAGTTCAACTGTATTATTAATATGTTTATGACTAGGTGCAGTTACAACAGTATTTAGTTCTCTTATTGGTTTATTCCAACAAGATATAAAAAAAATTATAGCATACTCTACTATGAGTCAATTAGGTATGATGGTTATAGCCATAGGTTTATCTTCATACAATGTGGCAATATTTCATTTAATAAACCACGCTTTTTATAAAGGATTGTTATTCTTAGGTGCTGGTGCAGTTATACATGCTGTAGTAGATAATCAAGATTTAAGAAAATATGGTGGATTAATATCATTCCTACCTTTAACTTATTCTGTTATATTAATAGCTAGCCTTAGTTTAGTAGCTTTCCCTTTTATGACAGGATTTTATAGTAAAGATTTTATATTAGAATCTGCTTATGGTCAATATCATTTTAGTAGTATAGATGTATATGTTATAGCAGTAATAGGTGCTATATTTACTACATTATATTCAGTAAAAGTTATATATTTAACTTTCTTAACTAATCCTAATGGACCTGTGAATTACTATAGAAATGCTCACGAAAGTGATATATTCATCAGTTTACCTTTAGTGGTATTAGCTATATTTTCTATTTATTTTGGATATATTACTAGAGATATATTCATAGGTTTAGGTTCAGGGTTCTTTGTGGATAATAGTATATTTATTCACCCTGTTCATGAAATAATGATAGATACAGAGTTTGGTGTACCTACTATATTTAAACTGATCCCTTTTATACTTACTGTATCTTTCTCGGCATTAGCAATAGTATATTCTGAGTTTATGCCAAATATAATATCTAACTTTAAATTATCTAACTTAGGTTATTATATTTATGGTTTCTTCAATCAACGTTTCTTAGTTGAATTTTTCTACAATAAGTATATTGTTAATTCAGTTTTAGAAATAGGAGGTCAAACAACTAAAGTCTTAGATAAAGGTAGTATTGAGTCAATAGGTCCTTACGGGTTTGGTGTTATTTTAACTAAGTCTAGTAAAATAATTTCTAATTTAAGTAATGGAGTTGTTACTAATTACGCTCTTTATATTTTAATAGGTATTTGCTTTTACTTGTCAGTGTTTACTTTTGTACCAGTAGTTTCTGATGTTGTAAATTCCATTACAATATCATGTATTATAATATTAATTATAAGACTAAGAGGAGATGAAAAAATTTTATATAAATAACAAACAAGCATGCTAAGCCTACAACAATTTAAAAATAATAAATTTAGGCTAGCTGTGCTTTATATTTATATTTATATAATAAAACTAAAGCACTGTATCATAGCTTGCTAATTCTTATCCCGATCCTGATTCTGATTCTTCGAATCAGAATATGAATATGAATATGGGTATGAAATAGCAAGCTACAGCTTTATTTCATAGCACTCCTGGCTTTATTGCATAGCGCTGGGAAGTAATATAAAGTTGGCATATCCTTCGAATCAGCAAGCTAAGATGCAGAAAAGAAATATATATGCTAGCTTTATTGCATAGCACACATATTTTATATTTTAATATTTTATATTTTAATATTTATACTATTTTCCTATCCTTTGTTTTAGCTAAAGCAAGCTAAGATACACAGGATTTATGGAGGTAAGTATATATTACAGTACTAAAAAATTTTTTAGTGCTATGCAATAAAGCCAGTCACTTTCGAATAGTTGGCAGGGGGCACTTGGGTAAGCAAGGTGCAATAACATAGTCTTAGGGCATTTATTTAATTAAATCAAATGCATGGTGGGGCTAATGAAAGAAATGTGGCAAAGTAATATATATTACTTTATCTACTAATGCAATACCGTGAACTTACTCTTCAGGTAGTAGATACATATCTGTTTAGGTCTAGACCTTTTAGGGAGGGAGGTGATTTGATCCTCCCTAATCTCATTAGCTAAAGGTAGCGCTTTAGCTTTTACTTGTTATTTCATAAAACAAGTGAGCTAGAGAATATTTAAGTCTTAGTTCGATTCTAAGTATGAGAGAAATTTATGGAAACTCTAAATATAATATATAATAGTCCTGTAAATTATACAGTTTAAGGCTAGCATAATGTGATGTTATTGCCTAAATTCACATATCTTGCAGTTACAAAATCAATACGCAAGCTAAAGATTGTCTGTTTGATATATATGTAATAAAGCTAAAGCACTATAAATAAATATATTTATTTTTAATATCTATAATTTATATTATTATAAAGGAATAAATATATTTATATAAAATATATAAATAATTAATAAATACCATGAGAATATTAAAAAATCATCCTTTATTAAAATTAGCCAATGGTTATTTAATAGACGCTTCACAACCTAGTAATATAAGTTACTTATGAAATTTTGGATCTTTATTATTAGTTTGTTTAGTTATACAAATTGTAACAGGTGTTACTTTAGCTATGCATTATAACCCTTCAGTGTTAGAAGCATTTAATTCTGTAGAACATATTATGCGTGATGTAAACAACGGATGATTAGTACGTTACTTACATAGTAATACAGCATCAGCTTTCTTTTTTTTAGTGTACTTACATATTGGAAGAGGTATATACTACGCATCTTATAGAGCGCCAAGAACATTAACATGAGTTATAGGTACAATCATACTTATAGTTATGATAGTTACAGGATTCCTGGGTTATGTTTTACCTTATGGACAAATGTCATTATGAGGTGCTACAGTTATTACTAATTTAATTAGTGCTGTACCATGAATTGGACAAGATATTGTTGAGTTCATATGAGGAGGTTTCTCTGTGAATAATGCAACTCTAAACAGATTCTTTGCTTTACATTTTGTGTTACCTTTCATATTAGCTGCATTAGTATTAATGCACATGATAGCATTACACGATACAGCTGGATCAAGTAACCCTTTAGGTGTTCCAGTATATTATGATAGAATGCCTATGGCTCCTTATTTCTTATTTAAAGATTTAATTACTATATTTATCTTTATATTTGTTTTAGGTATGTTTGTATTCTTTATGCCTAATGTATTAGGTGATAGTGATAACTATATAATGGCTAATCCTATGCAAACTCCTCCAGCTATAGTACCAGAATGATATTTATTACCTTTCTATGCTATTTTAAGATCTATACCTAACAAATTATTAGGAGTTATCGCCATGTTAGCTGCTATATTAATTATTTTAATATTACCTAAAACAGATTTAGGTTTAACTAAAGGTTTACAATTTAGACCTTTAAGCAAGATAGTGTTCTATATATTCTTAATAAATTTCTTGATGTTAATGCAATTAGGAGCTAAACATGTGGAAAGCCCGTTTATAGAAATAGGACAATTAAGTACTGCTTTATATTTTTCTCATTTCTTATTCATATTACCTGCAGTTAGTATATTAGAAAATACTCTTGTAGATTTAGAATTACAAAATAACACAAAAAGTATATAAATTTGTGGATAATTAGCTGGTTAAACCACGAATACAGGTATGCTGATTTTACTAGCCATGCTTACTTACATAGCTTTATGAAATAGCAATGTGAATACATACTACGGTAGTGCTATGTAATAAAGCTAGAAATAGAATAAGCTTGCTATGAAATAAAGCTAAACCATTTAATTAAATTATATTACCTGTTTACTAAACGTTTAGTAAACAGGTAAAGATTAAGATTGTAAACGGTTTTACACGGTGATTGCAGATCATTTGCATGAGGTTCAATTCCTCCTTAATCTTGTTTATTATGTATAGTATTCTTTAATGGTAATTTTGTGCTATGAAATATAGCTACTGTTTTAGTCGCTTATCAATGATAGATAAACTAATATTTATAATACAAATAAGTTACTATAAATATAGATGAATATATTTATTATAGTGCTTTATATTTTTACTATAATAATCTCACTAAATAGCTATTGGCTGTTATTATATATAAATGAATTAAAATAATAAAATAAATAAATATTAAATTAATGTATCCATATATCCATGCGGATATATATCCATGTGGACATATTTATTTATATTTCTGCTGCTCCTGTATCCTACGGATATGAAATAAAGCTAAAGCTATGTATTACTACGTAGTGCTATGCAATAAAGCTAATGTATTTTGTAAAGTAAAAAAGGATAGCTAGAATTTATTATATAGATATCAGACATAGGGGAGCATTAATATTTGTATTTTAAATATTATATAGTAGTACTTTTAGTAATCATCAATGAATTGAATTGAATTGAATATTGATTACTATCCACTTATTTTATTAATTATGTGCTATGAAATAAAGCTATATAATTAAAATATAATATGATTGTAGAACAGTTATTACATTAATTTATTTGCTCTGTATAAGAGCATAAGCTATAGATTTATTATAAGATAAAAGAAATAAATATATATTTATACATGGATAGCTTGCTCACGCAAGCTAGGTATTATATAGTATACATAGGCGGCTAATACTTGCTATCTTACACTAAATATTGAATTAATGTATCCATATATCCATGCGGATATATATCCATGTGGACATATTTATTTATATTTCTGCTGCTCCTGTATCCTACGGATACGAAATAAAGCTAAAGCTATGTATTACTACGTAGTGCTATGCAATAAAGCTAATGTATTTTGTAAAGTAAAAAAGGATAGCTAGAATTTATTACATAGATATCAAACATAGGGGAGCATTAATATTTAGTATATTGTATGAAATTATTAATTAAAAATATTAGTTAATAACTTTTAAGTGAAAAATTATGTTCATTAAAGTACTTTAATAATTGCCTAATTTTGTCTTTAGATAAGGAGAGTTCTTCCTATAAACCCAGTTTAGCATTAAAATCTCAAATGTCTATGGGTATTGAAAGATGATTTAATTCTACTAACGCTAAAGATATAGGTACATTATATTTAATATTCGCTCTTTTCTCAGGATTATTAGGTACAGCTTTTTCTGTACTAATTAGATTGGAACTTAGTGGACCGGGTGTTCAATATATCTCAAACAATCAATTATATAATAGTATTATTACTGCTCACGCCATTTTGATGATATTCTTTATGGTTATGCCAGCTTTAATAGGAGGATTTGGTAAAAATAAAATACAAACTTTAACAACATTAGTATCTTCAAATGATGATAAAAATAATTCAAATTTATTACGTAGTAAATTAGGCCCATATTTAGCTGGATTAATTGAAGCAGACGGTTCATTTGCTGTTCATGATAAGAATTCTAAAGCTAAAAAATATACACCTAAAATATTTATTGTCTTTAGTTTAAATGACAACCCTTTAGCTGAAAAATTAGCATCTATTATTCAAGTAGGAAAAATCTATAAAAAAGAAAATCAAGGTTCTGTGTTGTGAAGTATTAAAAATAGCGAGGATGTTATAAAAATAATTCATATTATAAATGGTTATATGCGCACACCTAAAATAGAATCATTACATCGTACCATTGCTTGATATAATGATAATATGAATACACATATTAAACCTTTAGACCTAGATCTATCACCTATAGATAGTAATAGTTGATTAGCGGGGTTTACCGATGGAGATGGCAATTTTAGTATAACTTTAACTGATAGAAAGAAAAAAGGTGTGGCTACTTCAAAAAGAGTACAAGCTTTTTTCCGTATAGAGTTAAGACAAAATTATCATAGAGAAGTTTCAATGGTTCAAGGAGGTATAAGTTATTTTGAAATACTTGATAAGATAGCTAGATATTTAAAGGTTAATTTATACTCTAGATCTAGAGAACAAAAAGATAAAATTTTCTATGTTTATGCGGTAATATCCCACAATTCAGAAAGTCATAAAAAAACTATAGAATATTTTGATCGTTATCCTTTATACTCTTCAAAACATTTAGCATATAAAGATTGAAAATATATAGTCGAACAAATTCAATTGCGTAATGGTAAACCTTTAACACCTGAAAATATAGAGGATATCCAAAAAATTAAAGATCAAATTAACAATAATCGTAAAGAATTTTATTTTACTCATTTAGATACTATAAATAATTAAAGTTGAGATTAAGAAATTGCCGTGTGGGATAGTAATATCTCTCTTATCATATAACTATTTGCGGGAAGTTCCTAAAGTTTTATTATAGGAGCCGTGAAAATTTATAGCTTGCAGATCCATAGCTTTAGTTTTAGCTTGCTATTTCATAAGCAGCATCCATATTCTGATTCTTCGCTTATTTCATAGAAGCTACAAAATCAGAATGTGGATATGGATATGCATTATTTTAAACGTACATAGCCCTTAAAACTAATAAAAATAATAATGGATAATCCGCAGGAAACAAAAATAAAATATACTTTTTTATTTAGGATCCTCAGAGACTACACGTTATACTCCATTAATATAATGGATGAAGATATAGTCCAATGTAATTTAACGATTACGTTTAAGTGAATTTCTTAATGCCTTTAATGGTAGGTGGTCCGGATATGGCAAACAAGAAAGGATCTCCTGGGGGTTTTCGTTTAAGATATAATAATACATTTAATAATATTTATATAAAAGAACTAATGTATGAAGTTAAATCTTATTTAGCTGGTCTGTTTGAAGGTAATGGATATATTTGAATACAGGACATCGCCTTTAATAAAAAAAAGCAACACAATCCTAGATTCTGTATAACTTTTCATATTAAGAATGAACCATTAGCCGAAAAATTCAAAGAATTAATAGGATCAGGCTATATAAGATATAAATTACAAGATAGTGCTTGTAATTTGGTCATTTCACCTGTAATAGGTTTAAAAAAAGTAGTCAATTTATTAAATGGTGAATTAAGAACACCTAAAATATGTCAATTGTATTCTTTAATTGATTGATTAAATAAAAATCATAATTCGAATATAACAAAATTACCTTTAAAAAATGATTATTTATATAAAGATAGTTGATTAAGTGGGTTTATAGATTCAGATGGGAGTTTTTTTGTACAACATACTAAGGTAGAAAATGGAGCTAAAAAAAGAAAAATATCTTGTAGACTAAGAATTGAAGAAAGAATCTTAGATCCTATAACTAAATATAGTAATATGAAAATTTTAACAGATATATCTAATTTTCTTGGCTGTACATTATTAACTAGAGAACAAAAATCCACGGGTAATAGATATTATACTTTGACTGCTTCAAAGACAATCTCTTTAAAAACAATAATAAATTATTTAGATAAATACCCTTTACTTTCAAGTAAAATTTTAGATTATAAAGCTTGAAAAGAAATAGTCTTATTAATATTTAAAAATAAGCATTATACTGAAAAAGGTATAAGTAAAACAGAATTTGTTAGAAGCTGTATGAATACAAAAAGAACTCATTTTTCTTGAGATCATTTATTAAATTTATAGGGCTACGTAGTACATAGTACGTAGTACGTAGTACGTAGTACGTAGAGCTTTCATTTTTATTATTATTATTAAATTTATTATTATTATTATATTAAACCCCTAAATAAATGAAGGGAATGCCGTTTAAGAGTGTAAACTTTTTAATTATGACTACGCTATATGCATGGAATCTCTCGAATTTGGCATTAATTTTCCAGTTAACGGATACATAGACACCTGATTGAAGTTTTTAATTTATAAAGTTGTATTTTCAGCTGAATTAGTCGTAACATTTAAGTATACATGGGAAGAATATGCAGGAAACCAAAATAAAATTAAATAACCGTCTAGTTTTATGAAAGAGCTTTATTGCATAGCCTTATATGACAACTAAACTTAGATATATTATGAGTAGGATCCTCAGAGACTACACGCGAAGCCCCTTTTTTAAGGGTGAAGACATAGTCCGGGTTTGTATGAAAATACTAGATTCTAATTAGACTCTTATTATCACATATAAAAACACAAGATAAGAATTAAGCTAAAATAATTAAACGCTTGCAATTAAACAATTCCCTTCTGGAAATTCATTTAAGTAAACGAATTTCTCATCTCAAATTTTTTTTCAAACAATAAAAAAATTTATTCTTACTTTGCTTGAAAGAATAAAATTTTGATTCTATTTATGTGTTACTTTAATACAAATATACTTTACTTATATTATTTTTATTTCATTTCTTGTTATAAGGTTTATTATACCTTTATTTTTTTGATTTGATATTAATGGAGTTTTTTGTTCAAGTGATGCTTCGCATATATTGAATACTTCTCCAATACCTGAAGATAATATTAATTCATATCAAGGAGAAAATTCTCAAAAGCCTCAAGGGCCTCAAGGTCCTGAAGGGCCTCAAGGGTCTCAAGGTCCTAAAGAGCCTCAAGGGTCTAAAAAATCTAATTATTCAGATATAAATAATCCTGTAACAAATACAGATACGGATACAGATAGGTTAGCTAGATATTTAGAGCCTTATATAGGGCAAAGATTATCCGATACCGGTATTAAATTCGTATTTCATGTTTATAAACATGAAAGGGAAGTATTATTTTATAACAAAGTTGTAATGCATATTGACGGTAAATATCCCGATAAAGGATGATTTAGAATGACAACTGACACCAGAATAACTGAAGAATTAGTCAATAATATTAAAAAGCTTAAAGAAAATATGAATCCTGATTGACGCGATATCTAACTAGGCATTAGTATTAAGTAATACAAAAAATAGAATCAAAAACTTAATAAGATTCCCTAGATTAAATAATATAAGTTTCTGATTATTACCCCCTAGCTTATTATTACTGGTATTTTCCGCTTGTATTGAAGGTGGAGTGGGTACAGGTTGAACACTTTGGAAGGATAAGGTGTTGCTCTTTGGTAACTTAGAGGCAATAAAACTCTACTCGATGCGTGAAAACGAAAAATATAAAAATAAATGAAATAATTTAAGTGAAGAAGAAAAGTTTAAATTGTGATTAGTTGGATTCACGGACGGTGATGGTTGTTTCAGTATTGTAAAATCTGGAGAAACATACCGTCTTCAATTTAGTTTAAGTCAATCTGAATATAATTTAAGATTGCTTTATTATGTTAAAAAAAATTTAGGTTATGGTAGTGTATCTAAAAACTCAAAACAAAGTTGAGGTAATTTTAGAATTACAGATAGAAAAGTTTTAAATCAAGTAATTTTTCCCATTTTTGATAAATATCCTTTATTAACTAGTAAATATTTTAATTATGTACGTTTTAAAGAAGCTTATTATATTTTAGAAAATAAAGAATTAACTACGGAAATAAAAAATAAAAAGATAGAAGAATTAAGATCAAAAGAACTTCCTGTTAATTATATTTCTCCTGCCATTAGTCATTTAAGTGAAGAAAGTAAACATGAAGATATAATTCAAGTTATTTCTGTTTATTGGTTGGCTGGTTTTATAGAAGCAGAAGGCCATTTGGGTGTATATACTTACCCTAAAAGAATTACTATAGATTTTACTATAGTACAAAAATTAGATCAATTCTTATTATTTCTTATAAAACGTACTTTACATATTCCAAGTAATGTTAATTATAATAAATCTAGAAATATATATGTTTTATCGTCAAGTAATTCTAGAGTCATTAATGATATAATTGATACATTTAGAGGAAAACTACATGGTATGAAATCTCTTGAATTTAAATTATGGTCTGTTGCACAATACTATAGAAAGACTAAAATTGAAAAAGTCTATAAAGTAAATAAAATTTTAACTAAATTAGTGCGCTTGCGCTAGACGTAACAACAATAAGTAGTTTATTTATTTTTAGTGCGCTTGCGCTAGACAATGTAATCATCTTTAGACTTAAACTTTTCCAATCACTTATAAATTTTTATATTTAAGTTGTAAACTACTCATGCTTTTTAGCGTACGTAAAAATGTTTACTCCTTGTCACAATACGCCTGAGAAAATAAATGTTTATTTTCTCATCAGAGACTTAACGTAGAGAATCTTGAATAAATTTTAAGTTTTTATTAATTTAACCAAGATTAAGGTATAGTCCGAACAACAAAGTGATTTGTTGAATGTAATGCTAGTTTTAATTTAACCCCCTAAAGTATTTAATGTTTTAATCATTTAAGGCATTATTGTTAAGTAGTCTATTAAAATAAAGATATAGACTAGGTTATATTAAAATGAGATTACTAACACAAACAATTTATAACGATAGTATTTCAAATTTAGAAATATGAGGTTATAAATATAACATGTTATCCTCCTTTGGCTGGATTACAAAGCCATAGTGGGCCAAGTGTAGATCTTGCTATTTTTGCTTTACATTTATCAGGTGTAAGTAGTTTATTAGGATCTATTAATTTTATAACTACTATTGTAAATATGAGAACTCCTGGAATAAGATTACATAAATTAGCTTTATTTGGATGAGCAGTAGTTATAACAGCAGTATTACTTTTATTATCATTACCTGTATTAGCTGGTAAAGTACTGCCAGCTTTAAATTTGGCCAACTGCTGGAAAGAGATATATTTATTTATTATATCTTCATCAGCAGGATGCTTATTTAATTATAAATTATTAAGAATCTTCAGAGACTCTGCGCCAAAATTTGTATGTTTAAATTATCATTTAGATATAGATCGTAAATTCTTTTCTATAAAAAGAAATTTGTTATTTAATAATAATACAACTAATGAAGAGTTTGATAATAGATTTTCTTCATATTTAGCCGGTTTAATTGAAGGGGATGGTACAATTATAGTCCCTAAAACAGAAAGATCACCTAAAGGTGACTTATATTACCCTTCAATACAAATACTGTTTGATTCAAGAGATTTTCCTTTAGCTTTAATATTACAATCTAAATTAAATCATGGATCTATTTCTAAAAGAAAAGGTTCTAATGCTTATGTATTGACAATTAATAAATTAGAAGGTATACTTTTAATAGCCAATGTAATAAATGGTTATATGAGAACCCCTAAAATTTATGCTTTACATAGATTAATTGATTGATTAAATTCAAGATTTGATTTAAATATAGAAAAGAAAAATAAAGATATAAGCAATATAGATTCTAACAGTTGATTAGCAGGGTTTATCGATGCCGATGGTCATTTTTCAGTAAGAACAACTTTAGGTTCTAAATATCCAAAAATAGAATGTAAATTTGAATTAACTCAAAGACAAAATGATCATAATAATGAAAATAATTTGGAATATTTGAGTTTAATTGCTGAATTTTTATCCTCCACGGTTAAAGAAACCAGAATGAATAAGCCAAAACCTGAATATAGAGTTAGAACTACAAACGTAAATAGTAATTTTATATTAGTTAAATATCTTGAAAAATATCCTTTATATTCTAGTAAATATTTAAATTATAAAGATTGAATAAAAGTATTGTCTTATTTTGAAGCTAAAAATCACACAAAACCTGAATCTATTAAAGCTATAGTTGAAATTAAATCACAAATGAATAATGAAAGAACTGAATTTAATTGAGATCATTTAAATAATTTTTATAACTTATACAAATAAAATATAGTCCCAACAATATGGAGACATATTGAGTGTCTACCGTAAACAATTTTGTTTATGAGGTTAATTAATTAACCATGAGACCTGGTCTAGTAGACCAAGAGTTTTTTTTTGGGTATAACTATGGTATTAACTGATAGAAATTTTAATACATCATTCTTTGAAGTAGCCGGTGGTGGTGATCCTATATTATTCCAACATCTTTTCTTAAGAGATATTTTAATTAACTATTCAATTTTAGCTATTATAGGTATAATTAAAATAGCCAATAAATCTAGCTTTTCATTTAAATTAAAGTATAGTACTTCTTCAATAAGTAATTTTAACTTAGAGTCCTTTTACTTTAAATATAATGAATATTTACCAGGCAATTCTTTACCTTCAGAAAAATTCTTAATTTGATTCATAGGATTTACAGAGGGTGAAGGATCTTTTATAATAAATAAAAGAGGTGATCTTTGTTTCGTTATTACACAAAGTAATATAGATATTTATGTATTAGAATTTATACAAGAAACTTTAGGATTTGGTAAAGTAATACCTCAATCAAAAGTTACAAGTAGATATCTTACTCAAAATAAAAAAGAAATCGAATTATTTGTTCATTTATTTAACGGTAATCTTATATTACCACGTAGAAAGGAAAAGTTTGAAGAATTTGTGAAAGGATTTAATGCATGAGTATCTAAAGGAAGAATTAGATTAGATACAGTTGAAGTAAAACATACTTCAATTTTACCCTGTTTAGATAACAATTGACTTTTAGGTTTTACTGACGGAGAAGGTTGTTTTACTTGTTCCATAAATAAAGATAGAGGATTTAGTTTTAATTTTAATATTGCTCAAAAATGAGAGCAAAATGTTAAAATACTTGAACATCTTTGTTTATTATTTAATGGGGGTAAAGTATCAAAACATGCTTCAGGCCATAATGTCTATGAATATAGAATAGGTGGATTAGATAACTGTAAGAATATATTCACTTATTTTGATAACTATAAATTAATTACGAAAAAATCTGCTTCGTATCTAGCATGAAAAGAAGTACATGCTGATTTATTAAATAAAAATCATTTAGATCCAATAAAAAGGATTGAATTAAAAGAAAAAGCTAGATTAATTAATAAATTTAATTAAAATATGGGAAAAAAAGTCAAGGTTTAACGTACAAGTTATGAAACTCTCAGGGCAGATGTAAAAAGATATAAGATCCGAAAGAGTAAATATTCTATAATGAATATACCTTAGATTTAGTTAGTATTTAGTCAATATTACTTGCAACTCTTAAGTATAATACATATATGATTGAGTATATGTTATTGTACATATTAATCATTAATATAAGGAAAAGTTAATAATAATACTAGCAATACTAGTGTTAACGGTCAATGAATATTCTCGTTCGAAGACCGTCGGTTATTTAAGTGACCGCTACAGACTGGTTCACTGGTAGGTGGCTGAAATGCTGCTTAATGTACAGTCGATTTCTTCCGTATTATAAATATACGCACAAGCCCTGGATTATTATATCACAGGTACCTGGATTTAACAAGAGAATTAATAAGTAAGTTAAATTTGAAGAAATGGATTCTTCGGACACCCTGAGGTTAAAGTTATAAGCCTCTTAATGTTGCTATATGCTGGAAACGCTTCGCTAACTAGTTTTAAATACTCCCTCTTAATTGACAAAGTAAAAAAGTTAAAACAATGAAGCCAATCAGCAGGTAACACTTTAAAAAGTGGAACCTCAGAGACTATACGCGACAATACTGAAAATTTAAAAAATATTTCTATTCATGTACCGACACACTTAAAACCATTAAATGATAAACAATTCGGACATTATCTAGCCGGATTGATTGATGGAGATGGACATTTCAGTTCTCAACAACAGTTGGTAATTGTATTTAGTTCCCCCGATGTTCAGTTAGCCTATTATATAAAAAGTATAATAGGTTTTGGTAATGTTAAACAAGTTAAAGATAAAAATGCTTATTTGTATATTATATCCAATAAAGATGGTATGCTTAGAGTTATCAATTTAATTAATAGTAAATTAAGAACTATTAATAAATTTAATCAAGTTATTAATAATATACTAGCTCATTCGAAATACTCAAAAGAAAGTATAGAGTTCAAAATAAATGACTCTAATGATTTTCATAATCACTGACTTGCAGGATTTTCTGATGCAGATGCTAGTTTTCAAATTAAAATTATTAATAGAATGAATAAACCTAGACCAGAAATTAGATTAAACTTTCAAATAGATCAAAAGGATAAAAATGTTTTATTCTGATTAAAAGGCCTATTTGGAGGAAATATTGGATATAGAGAAAGTCAAGATACTTATTATTATGGATCAACTAGTTTTGGTTCAGCTCTAAAAGTAATACGTTATTTTGATAATTTTCATTTACAATCTAGTAAGTATATTAATTATCTTAAATGAAGAAAAACATACATATTAATACAAGAAAGACATCATTTAACCGAAATAGGTATAGATAAAATTATGAAGTTGAAAAAATCAATGAATAGAAATTCAGTATAAGATAGAGTCCTAACAAAAACGAAAGTTTTTGAGCATTAATCTTAATAGATCTTAATTAGACTATTAAATTAATCAAAATTATTGTTATATATTAATTGTACCAGCTTTTGGTATAATAAGTACAACTATATCAACTAATTCAAATAAACCAATATTTGGTTATATAGGTATGGTGTATGCTATGATGTCTATAGGAATATTAGGATTTATAGTTTGAAGTCATCACATGTATACTGTAGGGTTAGATGTAGATACTAGAGCTTACTTTACAGCCGCCACTTTAATTATTGCTGTTCCTACTGGAATTAAAATATTCTCATGATTAGCTACTTGCTATGGAGGATCTATTAAAATGACACCCTCTATGTTATTCTCTCTAGGTTTTGTATTTATGTTTACAATAGGAGGGTTAATAAACCACTTAGCTCTCCCTTTAAAGACCACTATATGCTGGGAACTTCTGACAATTATACTACTAGAATTAAATTCAGTGACAATGTATAATTTTGAACAATCAGCAGGAAACCAACAGGTATTAAATACCTCAGTAGGATCCTCAGAGACTACACGTGGTCCTCGTAATACTTTTACGAGAAGATATAGTCCGTGAAATAAAAATTTATTTAATTATTTACATAATAATAGTAACTTTAATATTAATAAAACTATTATTCGTCAGTATTCTACGTCTAACAATGATAAAGAAGATAATACAAAAGATTTAAACTATGTAGCTATATATGATAATTTTAAAGAAGATAGAAGCCGTATCTTAAAAGAGCAAAAGAATAAATCAGGTATTTATTGTATAATAAATAAGATAAACGGTCATTCTTATATAGGCAGTTCTATTCATTTAACCGCTAGAATGAAAAACTATCTTAATACTGCTTTTTTAAAAAGTAGACAAAATGTAAATATGCCGATAGTAAAAGCTTTACTAAAGTATGATCAATCTAATTTTACTTTATTAATTTTGGAATATGTAGAATCAGATATGTTAACCGTTAGAGAAACATATTATATAACATCAGTTATACCTTATTATAATGTACTAAAACAAGGTTATTCTTCTTTAGGTTATAAACATACAGAAGAGACTAAAGAATTATTGGCTCAATTAGCTAAAAATAGAACACATAGTGAAGAAACTAAAGGATTAATAGCTAGAGCTTTAATAGGTGAAAATAATCCTTTTTATAACAAAAGCCATTCTATCGAAAGTAAAAGAAGAATGATAGAAGCTAATTCAGCTTATCCTGTTTATGTTTATAATTCTTTTAAAGAATTAGTGGTTATTTTCCCTTCTGTTTCAACTTTAGCTAATCAAATTAATTCTAACCATCTTACGATAGTTAGTGTTATAAAAGAACAAAGTATATTTAGAGGAGAATGATACTTTACCAATGTACCTTATAATATAGAAGATAAACCTAAAATATATGATTGATACTCTGATGAATGTAAAGAATTAGTAGTTAATATTAGTAATAACAGTCATATTAGAAAAGCAGTATTTGTGTATGATACTAATAAAAACTTCATATCTAAACATCAAGGAGTTACTGATGCTCAAAAGGCTTTAAATATTAACCATAGTACTATTAAAAAATATGCTAAAATAAATGGTTCTTATAATGGTTACATATTTAGCTATGAGAGATTAAATAAATAATTAATAAATTTTTATTCGTAAGTGGAGTTGTATTAGCTAATGCTTCACTTGATATTGCATTCCATGACACTTATTACGTAGTTGCTCAATTGGGCCTTAATAATTTTTTAGATTATTTCGCATTTGGCTATATGCTGGAAACTATATTTTTAGGTTGTTATCTACTATATATAATATATTATTATCTTTTTAAATTAGATGCACATAGAATTATACAATTTCTTTCTATATATAGTGAAAATGATAATCAACCTGTGTTTATAAAAAACACGGATATACAATCAGCAGAAAACTGTAAAGGATTCTCAGAGACTACACGCCAAATATCTGATTCAAAAGGTAAAGATCTTAAAGAATTTTTCAAATGACTAGCTGGTGTTATAGATGGTGACGGAAACTTTGACATTAGAAATATTAATTCTAAGTTAGTTTTAAAAGCTATTAGGATTAAATTACACGACAGAGATATTAGAATTCTGAGTTACATTCAAAATACTCTACACATAGGTAGAATTAGATCTGATAAAAATAAACCACACTCAATATGAATTATTAGCAAAAAAGAAGAAATATTATATTTAATTAATAACATTAACGGTTTAATTAGACTAAAAGTACCGGGATTAAAAAAATCTTGTGTTTATTTAGGTATAGATTATAAAGAAGCAAATTATAATATTGAACTGTATGATCCTTATTTAGCAGGATTAGTAGATACAGACGGTAGTATTGTGTTTAACTATGCTGGAAATAGAATAGAATGTAATTTAGAATTTGAACGTAACGAATATAGTAATAAACTAAATTTCGATAATGTAATTCCTAACTATAAACCTGCTGTCTCATTTAGAGAATCTCATAACTCTATAACATATAAGTACCAAAATGTTAAAGGTATGGTATTCTTATATGATTATTTTATGAAAAATAGATTATATTCAGATTTTAAATTCTATAGAGTATCTAAAATTAAAAAGTTCATAGAAGTAAGAGATTTTAAAAATGAACCTAAAGACAGTTTAGAATTTAAAAAATATTCTGAATTTGTATTAGATTGAATTCAATATAAAAATCCTTTATGATACAAAGTACCTTTTGTAGAAAAAATCAGATAATGATATAGTCCACTATTTAGAAAATAGATTTAATTATCTTTTTTTTTAATATGCATTTCCACTACGTGTTAAGTATGGGTGCTGTATTTGCAATGTTTGCAGGATGATACTTCTGAATACCTAAAATATTAGGTTTAAATTATAACTTAAACTTAGCTAAAGTTCAATTCTGACTTTTATTCATTGGGGTTAATCTTACATTCTTCCCTCAACATTTCTTAGGATTACAAGGAATGCCTAGAAGAATTAGTGATTATCCTGATGCTTTTGCAGGTTGAAATTTAATTAGTAGTATAGGATCTATAGTTAGTGTAATAGCTGCTTGATTATTCTTATATATTGTATATTCACAATTAGTAGAAGGAAAAGTGGCTTCTAGAAATCCTTGATTAACTCCAGGATTCTACACTGACGTATTACAAGCTAATTTAAATAGATGTTACACTAGCTTAGAGTGAGGATTATCAAGCCCACCTAAACCTCACGCTTTTGTAAGTCTACCTTTACAAAGCTAAAATTAGTATATAAACTTATTATTTATAATTATGTAGTAAATATTTTATTAAATTATAGCTTTAGCTTGCTTAGTAAGCTAAAGCTAAAACTAAAGCTTAAGCTAAACCTATAGCTAATGTTTTAACATTAGCTACCAACTAGTATTGCTTATATAGGATAAAATTTAAATTTCTACAAGTCTCATTAGCTCAATGGCAGAGCAGAATACTTCTAATATTAAGATCTTGGTTCGACTCTAAGATGAGATAGGGTATAAAATTAGTATTTTATACTAGTTTTATACCTACCTATTACTACTATTACTACTATTAAGATAATAAGTAGTCTATTAAATCAATAAAGAAAAATTTTTATTGGCTATTTTTGCTTCTAGATCATAATATTTAATACAATTTTCTAGCTTTATGAAATAGCACGAGCTTTAGCTTACGCAGCCTTCATAAAGCTATTTATTAGTGTTTGTTTACACTATTAAATATAATAAATAGCTTGCCTAGCACTGCTATGCAATAAAGCTATATCTTTAGCTTTAGTTAACGATAAATTTCTATTCTTAGTGCAAGAAGCTAGCTAAAGCAGCTGCAAGCAGATATCTATTATTTATTAAAATAGGCTTACTATTATATAATAGATGTTTATAAAAAAGAGTGTTGTGTGTACTTCGTACTTCGTACTTCGTACTTCGTACTTCGTACTTCGTACTTCGTACTTCGTACTTCGTACTGCTTTAGTTAAGTATGCACTAAATATTTTATTAATTATTATTAATTAATAAAGATATATCTTATTTAATTTTAAACGTATTAGATTATTCTATGAATAGTTTAATATATAGTATATAATATATAGTTTATATACTTTTTACTTACCTACGAGTGACGCTGTGTGCACGTATTATAATAATCAAAACAAAAAGTATGAAAAATTTTACAATTAATCTTTTATTTTTTTATAAAGATATAGATATACCTAAACCTCATGCCTTTGTAGGCCTTCCTTTAAAAAGTACAATAGTAGAGCTTACAGAAATAACACTAAAGGTTAATGAATTATTACCTCAACTTTCTGACTTTATAAGTCAATTTAATAATATTATACTGACTAGTAATATAAACGTTATAACAGATGCGGGTGGTAACATGTCATTAGATGTTCCAGGTACTATGCCCGATACTGATACTGAAAGAATTAGTAGAAGAATAAGTATTATTGATCGTTTAATAACAACACGAGGTCAAGAAATAAATGATTTATTACAGAAAGGATTAACTATAGAAGCTAATTTAAGTAAAGATAATGTTAATTATACTTCGCAAATACTAGATAAAGTTAATGAATTTAAGAGGTTAAAGGCTTCTTATAAACATTAGTCTGTGCTATGAAGTATGCACATATCTTATTTATTATTTAGTATTATTAATATTATAAGATTAAACTTAATAAAACAAGGCTTGCTATTTCATAAAGCTAAAGCTCTTATTAAAAAAGAAACAAAATTACAAATTAAAAAATGAAATATTCAGCTACTATTATTTCAATTATTGAAAATATAATATTAATGCTACCTGCTTTATTAGTGGTAGCTTATGTTACTGTAGCGGAAAGAAAAACTATGGCAAGTATGCAAAGAAGACTAGGTCCTAATGCAGTAGGATATTACGGTCTATTGCAGGCATTTGCAGATGCTTTAAAATTAATATTAAAAGAATATGTAGCTCCAACACAAGCTAATTTAATACTATTTTTTTTAGGACCGATAGTGACATTAATATTTGCTTTATTGGGTTATGCGGTTATTCCTTATGGTCCTGGTTTATCGTTAGGAGATATGGAATTAGGTATATTGTATATGCTAGCTGTTTCATCTTTAGCTACTTATGGTATTTTACTTGCAGGATGAAGTGCTAATAGTAAGTACGCTTTCTTAGGGTCTTTAAGAAGTACAGCTCAATTAATTAGTTATGAATTAGTGTTAAGTTCTGTGTTATTAATAATAATAATGATAACAAATAGCTTAAATTTAAATATAAATGTTCAATTCCAAAAAATAGTATGATTAGCTTTACCTCTGTTATGTATATTAATAATATTTTTTATAGGTTCTGTAGCCGAGACTAATAGAGCTCCATTCGATTTAGCAGAGGCTGAATCTGAACTGGTAAGTGGATTTATGACAGAGCACGCTGCAGTAATATTTGTCTTTTTCTTCTTAGCTGAATATGCTAGTATTGTATTAATGTGTATATTTACTAGTATTTTATTTTTAGGTGGTTATTTATTAGAATTTGATATTATATATTGATTTGATTCATTAAATTATATATATGCTTATATTTTTGATATAAAATGAATTACATCTTTAGAATATTTTAAACTAAGAGAAATTTTAACTAGTTCTTCTGTAGATGGGTTTTTACATAGTATTACTTTAGGTATAAAAAGCTCAATAATGATATTTATTTTTATCTGGGTAAGAGCCTCTTTCCCGAGAATAAGATTCGATCAATTAATGTCATTCTGTTGAACCGTGTTACTACCTATATTATTCGCATTTATAGTATTAATTCCTTGTCTATTATTCATATTTGGAATGACTGTAGTAAATGTAAACATGTTTTAGTAGCGGAGCTACTGCTATGAAATAAAGCTAAAGCTAATAAAAATGTATAGATAGCTTGCTAAGCAAATATCCGTTATTATTGCTGCTATACAGGACACTATGATTCATTACTTTATTATCTACGTGTCCTACATAGTTTTATGAAATAACAGTAGTGGTGCTTGCTATTTCATAAAGCTAAAGCTAGAAATAAACAAGACTTAGCTTTATGAAAAGCTAAATAGCAGCAAAAATATATAAATCTGCCTTATCTGAATTAAGGCCATGAAACACATGTATATAGGCGGATATAGTTAATTATTTAAAGGATTCCATTTTTTGTAGATATGATGTTATTATTACAAAAAAACAAATTTATTAGTGCATGTTTCTTTAGCTTCTTCTTTAGCTTTTTGCATATCCACATCTATATTTATATTCTGATTTTGTAGCTTCTATGAAATAAGCGAAGAATCAGAATCAGAATATGGATACTGCTTTATTTCATAGAAATAGAGCTTTATCGCATAGCCTTCATAAAGCTATGGATAAGCAAGCTATGGATAAGCAAGCTATGAATCTACAGCATCTATTTAATAGCTTTAGCTCGTGCAAGCATTACTTAGACGTTAGGAATTTCCATGGTTTTAGCTAGAGTTATGTAATAGACTACGTAGAAAATAATAGTGTATTATGAAATAGAGCTTTATTGCATAGCCTTCATAAAGCTAAAGCTATTACTAATAACTAGACTTATGTTATTAAATTAATAGAAATTCTTAGCTTTATGAAAGTGCTGCTATGAAATAAAGCTAAAGCTATGAAATAAAGCTAAAGCTATGAATTTTTAGCCTTATACGATAGCTCTATGGTATAGCACTCCTTTATTTGGTAGCTGTTCATAAACGCAAGCTAGATAAAGGCCATGAAACACATGTACATAGGCGGACATAGTTAATTATTTGAAGGATCTCTCAAGATGTTATAATAATAAATGTTATTATCCTCTTTAATTACAATACCTGTATTAGGTACAATAATTGTAGCTAGTATAGGGTCATATAAAAAAAATTCAGAGTTATATGCTAAAACCATTGCGCTAACCAGTAGTATAATAAATTTAGTTATATCACTGGTTATATATATTTTATTTAATAACAGTACTAATCAATTTCAATATGTACAAGAACACTATAACGTACAATTATTTGACATATACTTGGGTGTAGATGGTATATCAATATATTTTATATTATTAACTACAATAATAATGCCTATAGCATTATTATCTAATTGAGATTCTATAAAAGAAAATGTAAAATCTTATCTAATAATTATGTTATTATTAGAAACATTATTATTAGTGGTTTTTATGTCATTAGATATAATGTTATTCTATATATTTTTTGAAAGTATATTACCTCCTTTATTTATATTAATAGGTCTATTTGGATCAGATAATAAAGTAAGTGCTAGTTACTATTTATTCTTATATACATTTAACCTTAAGTGTAAAAGAGCCAAATTCCGGGGAAGCCCTAAAGCTCTAGTAACCAAAGTAATAAGAGAAATTTTATTACCGGCCTGAGTAATTACTCAGGGTATGGTAACATCACTAGTTTTCATTTATGAAAAGCTACTTTTAGTAGCAGATATGTGGGTGATCGCGGATCTAAGTCATCCTTATTCTAAAGCTGAGTGTAAACAAGCTATAAAGAATAAGGATGTAAAAGAGCAACGAGTAGATGGTTCTTCGAATTCTAGAAATTTAGACTTCGTGAGGTGTACTCTAGTCGCTGGGAAACCAGTTTTGGGGAGAAAAATTCATTCTCATTCAGATAATAGCATAATTGCAAATAATATGTTTAAAAGATTTATGCATACAACTAGATCTTATCTAGATCCTTGATTTGTTACAGGATTAACTGAGGCAGAAGGATCTTTTACATTAGGTTTTTTTAAAAGTGATAATTATAAAATGGGTTATCAAATTCAAGCTATTTTCAAGATTACCTTACACAAAAAAGACTACGATTTGCTATGTCAAATTCAAGATTATTTTGGTACAGGTAAAATTACAAAACATGGAGAGACTACTTTACAGTATACAGTTAAATCTTTAAAAGGCTTAGAATCAATAATATCACATTTTGATAAATATCCGTTATTAAGTCAAAAATGAGCTGATTATAAACTTTTTAAAGATGGAATTTTATTAATTAAAAATAAAGAACATCTAAGCAAAGAAGGGTTTATAAAAACTCTTAGTATAAAAGCTACTATGAATTTAGGTTTATCAGATGAATTTAAACTATCTTTTCCTGATATTAAACCTGTATCTAGACCTTTAGTTTCAAATAAAGATATTATAGATCCTAATTGAATAGCAGGTTTAGCTAGTGGAGACGGATGCTTTCATATTTCTATACGGAACTCTTCTACAACTAAAACAGGTAAAGCTGTAGTATTAAAATTTCATATTGTTCAACATAGTAGAGATTTTGAATTAATGGAAATGTTGATATCTACTCTTGGATGCGGAAGAATTGAATTACTGTTGAAACAGTCCGCTGTATATTATGTAGTAGTTAAATTTCAAGATATTTTTGAAAAATTAATACCATTATTTGAGGAATATCCCATTAAAGGTATTAAAGCCTTAGATTATCAGGATTTTAAAAAAGTAGCTAATCTAATGTATAATAAAGAACATTTAACTGAAGAAGGTTTATCTAAAATTAAACTTATAAAATCAAATATGGGCGCTCTGCTCTTATTTAGAAAATTTTAATAAGTTCCTTTACTAGTGCGCAAGCTATAAATTAACTGAATTGCCGGTTAGCCGGTATGAATTAAAGTAACCCAAAATTAAAGAAAACACATTAATAATGTGAACGTATGAGGTTCTTTATTCTTACTATTGTCAATCTTAAGTACATCTTCTATAATGGGTAGTACAGATTTTGATACCCTATTTAAACTAAATTTTGAATATAAAACTCAGATATTCTTATTTATAGGAATATTTATAGCATTTGCTGTAAAAACTCCTACAATATTTTTAAACAATTGATTATTAAAAGCTCACGTTGAATCTCCTTTAGGGGGAAGTATTGTATTAGCTGGAATTGTATTAAAATTAAGTTTATATGGTATTTTTAGATTAATACTACCTATATTACCAAAAGCTTCTTTAGATTATACTTTTGTTATATTTACTATAGCTGTAATTACAATAATATATGCCAGTTTTAGTACACTAAGAACAACAGATGTAAAAGAACTAATAGCATATAGTTCAGTCTGTCACGCATCAGTTTATTTAATAGGAATATTTAGTAATACTATACAAGGATTAGAAGGAAGTGTAATATTAGGATTAGCCCATGGATTTGTGTCAAGTGGTTTATTTATATGTGCAGGTGGAGTATTATATGATAGAACTGGTACTAGACTTATATATTTTTATAGAGGAGTTACTCAGCTAATGCCTATATTTGCTATATTATTCTTTATATTAGCTTTAGGTAATTGTGGTGCTCCATTAACTTTAAATTTCATAGGTGAATTTATGTCACTTTATAGTATAGTAGAAAGATTACCTGTATTAGGTGTTTTCGCTTGTTCTTCTGTAGTATTCTCTGCAGCATACACTATATACATGTTTAATAGAATATCTTTTGGGGGTTCTTTTAGTAGATTCTTGGAAGAAAGTATATATGATGTAAATAAAAGAGAATTTATATTATTATTCATATTAGTATTATTTACAGTTATATTAGGTATATACCCTTCTTTAATTTTAAACGTATTAGATTATTCTATGAATAGTTTAATATATAGTATATAATATATAGTTTATATACTTTTTACTTACCTACGAGTGACGCTGTGTGCACGTATTATAATAACCAAGACAAAAATAAATATGCCACAATTAGTACCTTTTTATTATATGAATGAAATAGTATTTGCTTTTGCAATAATAGTGTTTATTTTATACGTATTATCTAAATACATATTACCAAGAATAGTACGTTTATTCTTATCACGTATGTTTATTAATAAAATATAATATATATTAATAAAACATGTGCTATAGCTTTCCTACAAGAGCAAGCTGCTACATATCTATATCTTTATAAAAATACTAAAAAAAAAATAAATCTATCGATTAGTAAAATAAATATATCCTTGCTGCTTAGCTTGTAATATATCTTATTTTGCAAATATTTAGCTTTTTAAAGATTTATATATTATAGTAGTAATAATACTACTAGATGTTTTCTATAGAAAAACAAAATTTATTCACAGAAATAAGAAGTCCTTTAGATCAATTTGAAATAAGAGACATATTAAATTTAGAAGTTTTAGGTGGTAACTTACATTTATCTTTAACTAACATAGGATTATACTTAACAATAGGAGCTTTAATTATATTAGTTTTAAGTATAATTTCAACTAACTATAATAAATTAGTTAGTAATAACTGATCAATAGCTCAAGAATCTTTATATGTAACTATACATAATATAGTTACAAATCAAATAAACCCTAAAAACGGTCAAATTTATTTCCCGTTTATATATACTTTATTTATATTTATTTTAATAAATAATTTAATAGGAATGGTTAACAGGAGCCTTTGCATTTTTTACTATTTATCTCAAACATGTTTGTTTGAAGCCCCAGGATTACACAGTAACCTGACCTTTCAAATATCAACATATTCTTCTTTTAATTCTGACTCTCAGCCATATACACAAATAAATATATCTAAGGATAGCCCTAGATATAGTTTTAATAACAAAAATACCTTCTATCTTAATCCTGATTATCTTACAGGATTTATAGATGGAGAAGGTTGTTTCTCTCTTTCAATATTTAAAGACGATAGAAGGTTAACGGGTTGACAAGTTAAGCCTGTCTTTAGTGTATCTTTACACAATAAGGATATTAAATTATTAGAAGCTATACAAAGAACTTTTAAAACAGGAAAGATCTATAAACATGGAGCTGATTCTATGCAATATCGTGTAAGTTCTTTAAAGCATTTACAAATAATTACAGACCACTTTTATAGTTATCCTTTAATAACTCAAAAGAGGGCAGATTATCTTTTATTTAAACAAGCTATATCTATAATAAAGAATAAAGAGCATTTATCTACAGAAGGTTTATTGAAGTTAGTAGGAATTAAAGCTACATTAAACTGAGGTTTGTCAGATAAGTTTAAAGAGAGTTTCCCTACTGTAAAAGCAGTAGTGAGACCTTCAGTAATATATAATACTTTAAATATTAAGATTAAGAACTTAAACTGAATTAGAGGATTTATAGATGCTGAAGGAAGTTTCCAAGTTATAACTCAAAATAAAACAAACGTTAGCTTAAGATTTTCATTAACTCAACATATTAAAGATGAGGAATTGTTAAAGGATATAACTACTTATCTATACAGCGGTAGATATTACAAATCACCATCGCGTAATGAGGGTCAATACTTAGTAACCGTCTTTTCAGATATATATGATAAGTTAATACCTTTCTTAAACGAATATCCATTATTAGGAGCTAAACAAGATGATTATCTAGATTTTGCACAAATAGCTGAACTAATAAAATCTAAAGCTCATTTAACAGATGAAGGATTAGAAAGAATTAAGCTAATTCAAAGTAATATGAATAGAAAGAGAACAACAATAAAAGAAGAATAAATGTTTAGATAATTGTAATATCATAGATAAATAATAAAAAAATACAACCAATTTCACTATATGCTGGAAACTTCTAATGCCTTTAGGTACCGATTATAAAAATATTGGTGAAAATCTTAAAGGATGAAACAATGAACAATCAGCAGGAAACCAAAATAACAAGCCATGTTATAAGTAGGATCCTCAGAGACTAAACGTGAAAGATCACTTAACTCTGTTTTACAATAACAACTGAGTGATTAAGATATAGTCCACCATGGTAAGTCTATAAGGCTTACTGTGCTGTCCTTACAGTTTTGCTTCTACAAGTCATTTCGCATTAACATTTGCTCTGAGTTTCACAATAGTATTAGGTGCAACTATATTAGGATTCCAAAAACATGGTCTAAAATTCTTTTCTTTATTAGTACCTGCAGGTTGTCCTTTAGCTCTTTTACCTTTATTAGTTACTATAGAGTTTATCTCATACCTTGCAAGAAACGTATCTTTAGGTTTAAGATTAGCTGCAAACATAACAGCAGGTCATATGCTATTAAGCATATTAAGTGGATTTGTTTATAATATTATGAACTCAGGGTTTATCTTCTTTATTTTAGGATTAATACCTTTATTATTTATAATAGCATTCTCAGGTCTTGAATTGGCTATAGCCTTCATTCAGGCGCAGGTGTTCGTAGTATTATCTAGTTCTTATATAAAAGACGGATTAGACTTACACTAATAATTTAAAAAAGAGTAGCTTGCTGTAGCTTCTATGAAATAACCGAAGGATATTAAATTAATAAAATAAAAATGATATTAATAATGTTCAATAAATTACTAGCTTACGCATCCATATCCGAAGGATATGGATGCGCAAGCATAAAATAAGTGCTATGCAATAAAGCTAACCATGATATGAAATATTTAGCAGTAAGAAATAAAAAAGAATTATACGATATAATTCTACCATTTTTTATTAAATACAATATCAATAATGGAAAACCTAAAGATTTTATCAATAGCTTTATTGCATAGCACACTATGTCAGTTACAATATTGTATGCTATGCAATAAAGCTATAATTTAGGGAAAGGTTTAGATAATTTATCTTCCGATAATATAAGTAAATAGGATTATTGTATAAATTCTATGAATAAGAATAGATATAATAATTAATAACCTTTAATATTTGAAGTGTTCTATTATATATAGAACGGGTGGTAGGCGGGTATTTCAAATATAATATAAGACAAAGCATTCTTTAATTGTGAAATATTCAAACTCAAGTGTTTGTAGTGTTATCTAGTTCTAGCTTTATTGCATAGCACATAAAAGACGGATTAGACTTATATTAAGATTTTTATAAGCTAATAATAAAAAAAATAAAAAAAAAATAAAAAAAAAATAAAAAAAAATAAAAAAAAAATGATGTTGTTATGCTTCTGATCCATAGCTTGCGTATCCATAGCTTTAGTTAACAAATAAAAATTAATAATACTAAGTGATGAATTTGAGGAAAGTTACAAAAACAATAACAATTAATCCTATTATTTATTAGGAAATTAATAAAAGTTATATGATATAAATCAAGAAAATAATACCAAATTATTTATATAATTTATGTGAAAATACCGCGAGCTCTGCGCATTTTATAGAAAAGTATCTGTTTTAGTAATCTCAACAATAAGTAGCTTATAGCATTTCCTTAGTATACACGTGGATTAAACAATTTAGATCCATTAGTGATATAAGAATAGTTCTATATCAAAAAAAAAGATAAAAGTTGAGTTTGGTGATGGCTCTGATTGAATGCTGTCCAAGTGCTTGACACATGCTAATCGTACGTTTTAATTGTGCTTTGCATAAATTAAAAAGTGGTGTACAGGTGAGTATAATGATATTCTTCGCCGGCCTTAAAGTGGAGGTAAATCCTTCATAATAAATAAAGGAAACGAATAGTTTCTGCTTTAAGAGGATAATAAATATCTTCGAGATAGGTAGTAGTTAAGGTGATGACTTAACTAGCCTTAAACTCTCGTAGTCGAATCTGAAAGGTTGATCGACCACATTGGGTCTGAAAAAACCCCAATGCAAGTTAGTACAGCAGTGAGGAATCTTGGTCAATGGCCTAACGGCTGAACTGGCAACTTGGAGAAGTGGCAAGTCTCATAGGATGGGCTGGTGCTACCCCCATTTCTATAAGATTGTATTAGGGTTGAATGAAGCTTTGTTTATATATTGATAATGACAGTATATATATCGTGTCTTGACTAATTGCGTGCCAGCAGTCGCGGTAATACGTAAGAGACTAGTGTTATTCATCTTAATTAGGTTTAAAGGGTACCCAGACGGTCAATATAGCTTCTAAAATGTTAGTACTTGACTAGAGTTTTATGTAAGAGGGCAGTACTTGAGGAGGAGAGATGAAATTCCGTGATACCAAAGGGACTCTGTAAAGGCGAAGGCAGCCCTCTATGTAAAAACTGACGTTGAAGGACGAAGGCACAGAGAACAAACAGGATTAGATACCCAAGTAGTCTTTGCAGTAAATGATGAATGCCATAGGTCAGATTAATGTAGATGAGGGACTAGACATTAAACGTTATTTGGTCTATAAATGAAAGTGTAAGCATTCCACCTCAAGAGTAATGTGGCAACGCAGGAACTGAAATCACTAGACCGTTTCTGACACCAGTAGTGAAGTATGTTGTTTAATTCGATGATCCACGAAAAACCTTACCACAATTTGAATAATTATATTACAGGAGTTGCACGGCTGTTTCCAGTTAATGTTGTGAAACTGTGGTTTCCATGAAATTAACGTAATCCCTGGCTTTATTTTTTTTTATCTACGATAAAGCATTCTGTCCTGGAAATTTGGAAAGATAAAGGGGACAAAGACAAGTCATCATGGCCTTGATATTGTGGGCTATAGACGTGCCACATATTCCTAAACAAAGAGATGCCAAAATGTGAATTTAAGCTAATCTCAAAAAATAGGATATAAATTTTAAGGATTGTAGTCTGAAATTCGACTATATGAATAAGTAATTACTAGTAATCGTGAATCACCATGTCACGGTGAATAGACCTTGGATTGGTACTAACCACTCGTCACATGCTGAAAGGAGCATGCGCAATAAGTTTGCTTTCTTTGTAACAAGTAAAAAAAACAAATAGGTTTTATATATTCTTTTATTGGGAATCTTCGTATGCGTGGCTCTAATTAGTGTTAAGTCGAAATACGGTTCGTGTAGTGGAAGTTGCACGGGATTAATTAATATTAACAATAAAAATATATAATATATACATATTATATAAAGGAGGGTTCCTTTATTGGTAAGAAGGGTTGAGCTGTAAACTCAATAGCTATTGCTTTTAAGAGTTCGAATCTCTTGTCTCCTAGAATTAGTAACTTAAATAGGTAAAGGACTTCCCTGTCACGGAAGTAGATGTCGGTTCGATTCTGATCTAATTCGTCTAGCTTACTGCTTTAGCTCTAGCTTAGTAAGCTAAGCAAGCTAAAGCTAGGGAAAAGTTTCCATTGGTAGGGTAAGATATTTGCTAAGTATTATGTTTTATACATTTAGGTGTTCGATTCACCTCTTTTCCGCACCCTAAATGCTTCTATAGCTCAACGGTAGAGCATAATACTGTTAATATTATGATAGATGTTCGATTCATCTTAGGGGCTTTTAATTTGTATACAAAACTGTAAAATTTATAATATATATATATATGACAAACTTAATAAGAAGTAATTTTCAAGATCATCCCTTTCATTTAGTATCACCTTCTCCATGACCATTATATACAAGTATTTCTTTATTCTCTCTAACAGTGAATGGAGCATTATCAATGCACTTGTTTAATAATAGTTATATAACATTTTATTTATCATTAATCACATTAATAGCATCTATGTCTTTTTGATTTAGAGATATAATATCAGAGGGTGTGCTATGCAACAAAGCTATTAAATTAAACAATACATTATATTATTATTTAAATATCTTTAGCTTGCTATTTCATAAAGCAAGCTAACAAAAAATTCCTTCTTATGAAGGCTATACAATAAAGCATAGCTTTATTGCATAGCCTTAAAAAGTTTTACAAATTTATATGAATAACAATAATACTACAGTTTTTACAAATAACAATAACTTAGGTTATTATTTAGCCGGTCTTTTAGTGCTAGGCAATAAAGCTATCCTTTTATGAATAGTTTAGCTTTGTTTCTTATAGCGCAAGCGCACTAATTTAAAAACATATACTGTTAAGAATTCTGAAGTATTATCGATTGGTGTACGCTATTTCATAGAAGCTCCCTCCTCCGGATACAAAATGTAAGTTTTCTAGCTTTATGTAATAGCATAGACTATTTTAATAAATATCCTTTAACAGGTGATAATGAATAGCTTGCTATTTCATATCTTTATCTATATTCATATTTTGATTTTGTAGCTTCTATGAAATAAGCGAAGAATCAGAATATGGATGCGCAAGCTATGGATTAGTGCGTTGGCACTAATCTACAAAAAATGAGAAATAGTCTATAATATGATTCATAGCTTTATTTCTAGCTTGCTATTTCATAAGTACTAAATAATATCTTACTAAAGAAGAAATGCTTAGCTTTATTTCATAGCAGCCTTAAAGTTATAAAAATGTAGCTTTGCATGGCTGCTATGAAATAAAGCTAGAAATACAATTAATAAAAATTAATAATAATAATATAATGTATATATGTGCTCTCTTTAAATTTAATAAATTGCTGAGAAAACCTATAGCTTTAGCTAGCACAAGGCAAAATAGGATAATCAGCAGGAAACTAAAAGACTAGCTTTAGCTTTATGAAATAGCATGCATTAAATATCTTTTAGAATCTTCAGAGACTAAACGTTAAAAATTAATACGCTATAATAACCTATTATTTAAGATATAGTCCTAAAAATATAGAAATATATTTAATTATTTTCGACATATTTAGTAACCATGCGAAAAAATTAGTAGCTTTAGCTTTATTTCCTAGCAGTAGCTCCGCTACTGAAAGTTAAATTATAAAGGAGTTAAGTCATATTCATATTTATATAGTAACAGATTATATAGTAACAGATTATATAGAATAAGCAAATTAAATAAGCTAAATAGTACTAGAAATTTTATATCCATATTCATCGAATCAGGATCATAAGCACTCTAACTGTAGCTTTATTGCATAACATATATTCTGATTCTTATTCGAATAATATGAATAAGAATATGAATATGAATATGAATATGGGTATGAATATGAATATGGATAAGGATATGAAATAGCAAGCTAAAGCTAATCTTAACAATTTAAATATTTATAGTAAATAACTTAACTTACAATAAATTAAATGAATATAATAAATCTTATCCTTTATATACTTAATTACTTTTTCTAGATTGGTTCCAATTCTTATGGGCTATGCAATATAACTCATATAGGGCTTTTGTCGATTATCATTTGACATATTTAGGTAATCACACCCTGGCCGTACAAAAAGGATTAAATTTAGGTGTAATATTATTTATAGTATCAGAAGGTTTATTTTTTGTAGCTATCTTTTGAGCATTCTTCCATAGTGCTTTAACACCTACTGTAGAATTAGGTGCTCAATGACCACCTATGGGTATAGAACCTGTAAATCCATTTGAATTACCATTACTAAACACAGTGATATTATTATCTAGTGGAGCTACAATTACATATGCTCACCATTCTTTAATAAAAGGTGAAAGAAAAGGAGCTTTATATGGTTCTATCTTTACAGTTCTATTAGCTTTAATCTTTACTTTTTTTCAAGGAGTAGAGTATAGCGTTTCTTCATTTACTATTAGTGACGGTGTATTTGGAACATGTTTCTTCTTCGGTACAGGTTTCCACGGGTTAATTTTGGTAGCCCTTTTTATATACATTAATATATTATTTAATACAAAAAAAACATATACAGTTAAGTCTTTAGCTCACAATATACAGGGCATAGATAAACTATTAATTACTTTACCTGAATCTAAAGATAATTATTCTATAGATAAACAGTTTATAGAATGATTAGTAGGATTTACAGATGCAGAGGGTAATTTTAACCTTAAACTTACAGATCTAAAAGATAATACGTTTAAATATGTTCAATATACATATCAAATATCTCTTCATGAAGACGACATTGAAGTATTAGAATATATTATGAATACCTTAAAATGCGGACATATTTCCAGATCAAAAGGTAAAGCTAATTACTTTGTTAATGATTTAAACTCTTTGTTATACATAATAATTCCTATATTTAACTACGTTAATCTTAATAGTTCAAAGTATCATCATTTTGTATCATTTGCAAAAGCAGTAGAATTAAAAAGAGAAAATAAAAAATTATCAGATGCTAAGAAGTTAGAAATAATAAAACTCCAAAAGGAAATGCAAAACATGTCTGGTAAATGAATACCTAATTCTATTAGCGATAAAATACAAATAACAAAATTTTGACTAGCTGGATTTATAGATGGCGAAGCTACTTTTTCTACAAACAAATATATACCTAGATTTAAGTTAGAAAATAATATAAAAGAATTAGAATTATATAATAAAATAAGAGAATTCTTAACTACAGGGAGAGTTTTATATACTTCATCTAGAAAGGATAAAAATCCTACTATAATATTAGAACTAAATAAAATTCAAGATTTAAAAGGTAATTTAATACCTTTAATGTATCATGATGGTAATGTTATACTAAGAACTTTAAAACATAAAGATTTCTTACTATGATTAAAATTAGTAGATCTTTATTATAATGGTTATCATACTATTTTAGAAGGTAAATTTATATTTGATGCTATAAAGCTACATATGAATAAATATAGATTAACAACTAATAGTAATTTACTTAAAGATAAAAAGTTTATTTCTATGGTAGAAATAGATAATCTAATGTCTAAGCTTTATTTGACAGATAGTCCTTATGAAATAAAAGATAATAATAGATTTTATAGAAATACTGATAAACTAGTAAGTGAATCAACAAAAATTATAGCAATTAAAGATAACCAAAGTAAAATGTATAACAGTATATCTGAATGTGCAAAAGATATTAGTATATCTCGTAAATATATCAAAGAATGTTTAATTTCAGGTAAATTTTATAAAGATTACACTTTTGTATTAAATTAATTTATTAATGCATTAAATATCAATAGAGTTAAAAGCAAGAAGGTCTTTAATGAAAAGAAAATTTGCTGCCAAGTATATATTGTATATAAACATATATAAGGGTTCAACGACTAGCTAATAAATATTATGTTACTTATTTTTAAGTAAAAGAATGGCACAAAACTCTACTTATTAATTATCATTAATTTGATAAGAACTAATAAGATTACATAGTCTAAGCAATAACGAGAGTTATTGATAATATATTTGTCCACGTTATTATAGGTACAATATTCTTATCTGTGGCCTTATGAAGAATATATTCATACCATTTAACAGATCATCATCATCTTGGTTATGAAGCTGGAATACTATACTGACATTTCGTTGACGTAGTATGACTTTTCTTATACGTATCTATGTATTATTGAGGTTCTTAAGCCCCCTTATCCCTCTACATATATAGGCAGTACTTCTTTAGCTCGCTAAAGGTATATACGACTAATATAAGAAAATGCTTACTTACATTAAAGGGAAAACGTTCAGTGGAAAGCTGACAGGGCAATAACACCCTTATGGCACTAGTTTAATTACTAGCTTCATGCTAGTAATTAATCTAGGTATTCGAATCCTAAAATAATAGGTCAAAAAGGCCAAAAAATGTATTATCAACTTCTAACGATACCGGAAATTTTTTCTAATGGCTATTTAACGGGATCTTTAGATATTATAAGTATAACAGCCTTATTATGTGGTATACTTATAATAATCAATAAGAACCCAATCGTATCAGTAATATTTCTAATCGGATTATTTGCAAATATTTCTGTTTACTTAATATTGTTAGGTTTAACATTTATAGGTCTATCATACTTAATTGTATATATAGGAGCAGTATCTATATTATTTTTATTTATATTAATGCTTATAAATATAAGAACAAGTGAATTACAAAGTAACAATAGAAATAGTGTATCTTTAGGCCTATTTATAACAATTTTATCCAACTTCACCATATTCCAAATACTTCCTTACTATATGGCTATCCTAAATAGTTATAGTAATAAATTAAATACAATATTGTATTATTTCCCCTGAAATAAATTCAGTGAGATTATAAATTATATTAGTAAAACCTTAAATATTGCTAGCACAAGTGTAATGTTTGCAGCTAGTAGTAATTGAGATAATAATATGGCAGAAACAGGACATATATCTGTCATAGGTAATATTTTATATACTAGCCATAATATGTGGATATTTATCGCTAGCTTTATACTATTATTAGCTATGGTCGGTGCTATTATAATTACAATCAAAGGTAAATAATAAGAAAAATTAGTTCAATGGTAGAGCGATTGTTTTACACACAATAAGTTGAAGGTTCAAATCCTTCATTTTTCAAGATTCCTTAACTTAAACGGTAGAGTGCATTTTTGATAAGAATGATATCAGCGTTCGATCCGCTGAGGAATTAATTATGCTATAAAAGAGAATTGGCCGAGTGGTTTAAGGCGGTAAGCTTGAGTCTTATTAGGTTATATAATCTAGCCACATCCGTTCAAATCGGATATTCTCTGAAGAGTGTAGTTTAATTGGCAAAATAGGAAGCTTCAACCTTCAAATTCTTGGTTCAAGTCCAAGTACTCTTGTTGTTTTACGGATTAGGGCCGGCTTGGGTAGCCACTTCGTTTGGTACGAAGACTAGTTCAAATTTGTAAAACTATAAATTATACACACAAATATTCACAGGAATTAGTATGTACAGTATCTGTGTTATTATTACTATTTAATAAATAATACAGATATTGTCCCTAGAATTGTATAACCCTAACAATTGTAGTGCTATGAAATAAAGCTAATAAATTAACTGGTTTAAAAAATATAAAATATTATAATTAATAATATAATTAACTAAGGTTAATAGATTTAGTGCGCTTGCTTGCTTGCGCTAGAAAGTTCTAATTTTCTCCACTCCACTCCAGAGTATATGACTCTTTTTATTAACTAAAAATAAAAATAAAAAATATGAATACAAAAATAAAAAATATGAACACAAAAATTAAAAATAATTCAACATTATTAAAAGAAATTATATGATACGATATAAATGCCGACGGGTTTATAGATATACCTTTAAAGCATGAGGGCGGAATATATGTATATAGGGGTGCGCAAGCTAGTACTTAGCCCCTGAAGAAAAAATATCATACTATGTAGGTTCGACTTCCAAATTAAAAACTCGTATAAATTCTCATAGAAAACATGTTGCTAATTTTAACAAATACAAGAATAAAGGATCTCCTTTATTCTATAGATCTGTTATAAAATATGGGTGGCTTAGCTTTAAATTTGTGCTATGCAATAAAGCTATATATTGGAGTACATAAATGTACCGAATAACACAAAGACATCAGAAAAAAGGAAAATAATATTAGTGCTATGCAATAAAGCTAGAGAACAATATTATTTGGATGAAATAAACCCTTCTTTAAATACATGTAATACAGCCGGATCACCTCTAGGAATAAAACGGGATATAAATTTTAGTATAAATCTTAGTAATTCCCTCCTATGCAATAAGGCTAGAGAGGAAAAAGTAAAAATTTACATGAACAAGTTGGTAATACAGTTAAAGTTGTTAAAAATGAAACTAAATTTAAAATATCTTCAAGGTGTAAGGGTATAAATGTTAAAGTTTTCTCTATTTCATAGAAGCATCCCGTTTGGTAATTTAATAAATCAATTTTCAACTATTGCGGCTACAGCTAAACATTTTGGCTTATGAAATAGCAAGCTAAAGCCCTGGGACTGTAAGTATGATTTTTAAGACAGGTAAAAGTTACGATGGATTAACTTATAAATTTAATATTAAAGATAATAGTATATGAATATGTAATTCTGGTCATAAGTTAATAAATATATTGAATAATGCAAAAGAAACGGGTCTATATTATAATATAGCACGTTCTACTTTATCTGATTATATAAAATCAGGTAAACTTTATAAAAATAAATATTACTTTTATAATTCTGAATCATATAAAAATAATAAAAACGGGTCGTGGCTGAGTGGTAAAGCGCTTTCTTTGGGAGAAAGATCTCCTATGTTCGATTCATAGCGACCCGAAATCATGATAATCCGATTAACATTAGATATCCTAGAGATATAAAGAATAAATATTTTTATTCTTGCTTTAGTAAACTAAAGCAAGCA